GATTCCTCGGAAGTTATATCTTGTTCTCATACTCTTTCAAAACCTCGTAATAAAAAAGAATGAAATCATTCTGTAACAATTTCCAAATTGACATTTTATAGTTAAAAACAAAAGTTGTAACTAAATAAAATAGGCTTATATTCATATTGCTGCATTTCAAAAAACTTTTCCTCTATTTTCTTAACTTTTTTCTTAACTTATATTGCCAATTGGTGCACACAGCCGCTCGGAACATATATTCTATTGATACCATTTTATCATAGGTCATCGAAATAATTCTCAGTATCCAAACCATGCCACCCAAACCAAAGCACAAAAGTCAAAATTTTGAATCAAATTGATTCCCAGTTCAAATAATGCATAACTACATGGATAAGCTGACATTAACCCGTCAATTTTGAATTGAATTTGTGATGAAATGATATTTCGAGATATCAATAAAAATTGAGCATGTTAATGTTCATATGAAGTAATAAAAATGGATAAAAAAAAGATTATCACTCTTATTGTTTTTAATAGAGAAAGAAAAATGAACCCCGAAGGATTCGAATAGTTTTTCTTTACAAAAAAGTAGAATATACATAATAAAGTAAATAGAATAGTAGAATATACATAATAAAGTAAATAGAATATATAGAATAGAGTATTAATTCTATAAGAGTATTATTGCTATATACAAATAGAATATAATCTATATAATACATATTACAGTAATAATCTATATATATAATATATTTCAAATACTCGAAAAACAAAAATGTCCTAAAAAGAATTGAACGAGAAGCCGTATGAGGTGAAATTCTCATGTACGGTTTTATATAGTGGCAGTAAAGGTAACTTTTCTGTCAACTTTTCCACTATCACCCCTAAGAAACCAAACTCTGCCTTACGCAAAGTCGCCAGAGTACGATTAACTTCTAAATATGAAATCACTGCTTATATACCTGGTATTGACCATAATTTACAAGAACATTCTGTAGTATTAGTAAGAGGTGGAAGAGTCAAAGATTTGCCCGGTGTTAAATATCACATAATTCGAGGAATTTTAGATGCTGTCTCAGTCAAAAACCGGAAACAAGGGCGTTCTAGTGCGTTGTATATTCTTATCTAAGATTTGTATCATTTTATGATGATGCCATGTCAATTGCTAAAAACATGTAAAGTATATGGCTAACCCAATAACGAACGTTTTCTAAGGGGACTAGAGCAGGCTAAAACAATAAGGATAATATATGTCTAAGGTTTAATATTGAATTCATTTTATAAGTTTTCCCTTACTTAGTGTGTGTTAACATAAAATTGGAAATGTCTTGACTTTTTTGGAGCAGACTCAATTCAAATAGCATTGATCTAAAACACCTTTTCCTTTTTTATACTCTTTTTTAAACCTAAGGACCTAATCGTATAGATATAGAAAATACAAGATTTCTAATCATAGCAAAAGAAAGGAAACGGATACTCAATTGAGAATGAGTAAACATAATTTTATGCATAAGAATGAATATCTTCTATTCTATGCAAATAGAATCATGTGGAAAGCCGTATCCGACGAAAGTCGTATGTACGGTTTGGAGGGAGATCTTTGATACCTTTAGAGATCTACCCTACAATATGGAGTTAAAAAGCCTAAATAAGTAATGATTAGTCTTTATGAAATAAAATTATGAACCTTTTTCACACTCATGTCACGCCAAAGTACTGTAGAAAAGAAAATTGATAAATTTGATCCGATCTATCATAATCGATTAGTTAACATGGTCGTTAACCGTATTCTTAAGAACGGAAAAAAATCATTAGCTTATCGAATTTTTTATCAATCTCTAGAAAAGATTCAAGAAAAAACAGAGAAAAATCCACTAATTGTTCTACGTCAAGCAATAGACAAATTAACTCCCAAATTGATAGTAAAATCAAAACGTGTAAGTGGATCCACTTATCAAGTTCCCATTGAAATAAAAGAGAAAAAAGGAAAAATACTTGCGATTCGTTGGTTATTAGAGTCATCCCGAAAACGTTCTGGTCCAAATATGCAATTCAAATTAAGTTACGAAATAATGGATGCTGCCAGAGAGAAAGGCAATGCTATACGCAAGAAGGAAGAGATCCATAAAATGGCAGAATCCAATAAAGCTTTTGCGCATTACCGTTAATCCACTAACTAGTATAAATAGATATCTATTCCACTTTGATCAATAAAAGAAAACTTACTTTCTCAAAATTGATACAAATTTTATTCAAACGAAAACGAAAGGAAAAGAAGAATGAAAAAGAAATCATAGATATAATGATATGATAATAAGGAGATTCTAAATAAAATGTTGCTCGAAGATTAATTGAAGTTAGTAAGTAATGATCCGGACAAAATGAAAAATGCATTTTTTATACCTTAAAATCATTTATTTTATTTTTATGAAAGAATTTCATTTGCTTCTCTTCTATGGAAGTTCCATTTTCCCAGAATGCATCCTGATTTTCGGCCTATTTCTTCTTCTAGTAATCGATGTCATTTTTGATCAGAAAAAGACAACTTGGTTTTATTTCATCTCTTTAACAAGTTTAGTGCTAAGCATAACTTTTTTGTTATTTCAATGGAGAGAAGAACCCACGATCAGTTTTTTTGGCAATTTACAAACAAACAATTTTAATAAAATATTTCGGTTTCTTATTTTATTATGTTCCACTTTGTGTATTCCTCTATCCGTGGAATACATTCAATGTACAGAAATGGCTGTAACAGAGTTTTTGTTATTCATATTAACAGCTACTCTAGGAGGAATGTTTTTATGTGGTGCTAATGATTTAACAACTATCTTCGTATCTTTAGAATGTTTAAGTCTATGTTCTTATCTATTATCTGGATATACCAAAAGAGATGTTCGGTCTAATGAGGCTATTATGAAATATTTACTTATGGGTGGAACAAGTTCTTCCATTCTTGCTTATGGTCTTTCTTGGCTATATGGTCTATCCGGAGGTGAGATTGAAATTCAAGAAATAGCCAATGGTCTTATAAATACACAAATGTACAACTCTCCAGGAATTTGGATTGCACTTCTATCTGTAACGGTAGGAATTGCATTCAAACTTTCTTTAGTTCCTTTTCATCAATGGACCCCCGATGTATATGAAGGAGTGCGATTCGTTTGATAAATTATTACATACAATATCTTTTTTAGAGATGTTTGTTTCTATTTATAAAAACTCTATAGACATGTGAAAAAAACATTGTTATTCCCACTTGGACTAAGACATCACTTTTACCAAAAATTTGAATTGAATTAAGGTAAAGCAAAGTAAGAAACAAACTCAATTGTTTGATTGAACACCACCCCAATACAATAAATAACTTTTACAAATGAATTATTACGGGTAGTTTTGAACAAAGGATCAGATTGACGTCTACTTTTATTGTAGATGCTACATAGTAAGTTTTCATTCTTCAGAAACTACGAGTGTCAAAAAGAAGGCATCCGTCGACAAAAAGATTACCCTAAGATGAGCATCTCATGACTATTAAGAACGATTTAAATCAGATGGTTTCTATTTTTTCTTTTTAACTCTTTCATAACTGAACTTAAAAAAAGAAGAAAAAAATGATTTACATACTATATTAGATATTTACATACTATATTAGATAGTATAAATAACCACTGAGTAAGGATTCCTCGCGAAGTTAAGGATTAGTTATTCTTTCTATCAATTGAATATATTCAATCTTATACATACACGAGGAAGGTAATAAAAAAAAAGAGAATCAAATGATTCTGCAAATTTTTTTATCACTTAGGAGCCGTGCGAGAAGAAAGTCTCATGCACGGTTCTGAATGAGAGAAGGGAGAATTACTCTTTTCGACTCTAACTCCCCCACTCCAGTCGTTGCTTTTATTTCTGTTATTTCAAAAGTAGCTACTTCAGCTTTAGTCACTAGAATTTTCGATATTATTTTTTATTTCTCATTGAACGAATGGCATCTTCTTTTGGAAATATCAGCTATTCTTAGCATGATATTAGGAAATTTAATTGCTATTACTCAAACAAGTATAAAACGTATGCTTGCATATTCATCGATAGGTCAAATTGGATATATCCTTATTGGAATAATTGATAAAGACCCAAATAACGGATATGCAAGTGTGATAACTTATATGCTGCTCTATATTTTTATGAATTTAGGAACTTTTGCTTGTATTATATTATTCAGTCTACGTACAGGAACAGATAACATTCGGGATTATGCAGGATTATACGCGAAAGACCCTTTTTCAGCTCTGTCTTTATCTTTATGTCTGCTATCTCTAGGAGGGATTCCTCCATTAGCAGGTTTTTTTGGAAAACTTTATCTATTCTCGTGTGGATGGCAAGCAGGCTCCTATTTATTGGTTTCGATAGGACTCTTTATGAGTGCTATTTCCACATATTATTATCTTAAAATAATTAAGTTATTAATGACTGAAAGAAAAAAAGAAATAACTCCCTACGTGCAAAATTATAGATTATCTTCTTCAATCTCAAAAAATTATATCGAATTTAGTATGATTATATCTGTAATAGCATCTACTTTATTGGGAATAATAATGAATCCAATTGTTGCAATTGCCCAGGATACATTATTTTAGAGATTGATTTTTTAGAATAGAATTTTCACTAACTATAAAAAAAAGGAAGAATTGCCCTTCTATTCTATATTCTTAAAATCACAGGGAATAGGCTAGGCTTTAAATTATCAGATGAACTTCTAATTACAAAATCAACTTGATCATTCAATTAGAAGTTCATTTTGTACCAAAACAAAATATAGATCTTCTATCTGAGAAAAAGTCGTTCAAACATGTGTAAATAAAATATTTGTAATTCTTAACTTCTATTTAAAAGAGAAGTTAAGAATTACAAAACAGGGATGGAGATAATCTAATCTCCATACTGAATTGAATCGAGATAAACAAACTTGCTGCGATTCTTTCATCTAAAAAACAGAGTGTAATAACTGTTTATTATGCATCCAGCAGGAATTGAACCCGCGACTTCCCAATTATGAGTTGGGTGCTTTTACCATTCAGCCATGGATGCTATGGTAAAGTAATTAATATGGTAACCAATTCAATTCTATTTCTCTTTTATAGAAATAACAAGAAACTTTTTTTGGCAAATTGTACAATAGTTTAATAACTTGTATTGACTACCTCTTTCTTATTATAATTCAATTTAATAAGTAATAATTACACTATATTATCTTACAAAATAAAATAAAAAAAGAATATATGAGAAAACGTGAAAATTCGTGGTCTACGGACCCTATCGGAAAAAACCGAGAAATAATGTGGTCCTTTAGCGTTCAGTCGAAATGGAAAGATTACATGATGGAAATATTCGTTCCATGGAACGAATCCAATTTGGTGAGATTGCTAAGTCAAATATTTTCTGGTCGAGAAAGTGTTGTTAAGCTTTTTGATTTTCGGATTCTTAATACATTACTTATACGGGATATACGTATATTTATCTTAAAAGGTCAAGCAATAAAAGCTGTAATAATAATAGCATTACCATTACTTTTCTATTTTTTGAATATTCGATTAATTGAAAGAAACAAATCATCTAATTTCATGAAGATATTTCCGGTTCCGGCTGTACAACATTTTGGAGCTAGAGCTAGAAAGGAAAATTTGTTGTTCGTTCCGCATCGTTTTCTGTTTTTGCCAAAAGTTCGAAGGAGATATCAACGTTGTTTGCTCAATCCAAAAGAACATGTTTGGATTTTATCGAGTTCTAAAACAAATCTGAATCAGAAAAATGATAGAATATCAGAGAAGCAAGAAATAACAAGTTGGGAAAGCCTTTTGGAAAAGGAATCTAATGGCATCGAATGGGAGATTGATTCATCTTTTAATTCAATTCCAGAATATTGGGAACCTGAAACAGAACCTGAAAACCTTTATGAATGGCGGGAGTCATTACTTGGTGATAATCGAAGCAAAGTTGTTGAGGAAGCAGAACACAAACTCGAACAACTAGAAGTTGAACTAGTTCAAGCAGAAAAAGAATTTGCTATTTCTTCAGAACCAGAAGAAATCATAAAGATGAGAAGAAAACGAAGAATTGAAGAAGTCGAAAGCTACAAAGAAAGGCTACGAAGACTAAGAAAACTCCATGAGGAGGGAAAGAAAAGATTGGAGTTCTTGTCTTTTGAACAAGAAAAAAAAGAAAAAATATTACAAGAAGAATCAGATCAAGCAAGAGAATCTTTTCCCTTTTCAGAGACGGAAGTTTTTCAAACGTTGTTTGATCCTTTGTTAATAGATGAATCATGTATAAGTATTAATTATAGCAATAAACCGAGTGAAAAATTCAAATTGTTGAAAGGGCGACAAGATGCTTTTCAATATTTCAAGGGATTAGAAAAGAATAAAATTGTTGATCTATGGAAGGTTAAAAAATTTCTTAAGAATCCTTCTGTCAATTATGATATTTTACCAGATCGCGAATGGAACATCAGAAAAGACTATATAAACCAATTCAATTGTATTCGATTTATGAAATCGAATTCATCTTCAAGATCTCCCTCATCTTGTGATCAAAAAAAAGAACAATTAGCATTAAACGATGATTTCCAATTCAAAAAATTTGTTCTTAAAATAACAGACCAATTGACTTTATCAATAACTAAGCCTAATCTCTATTACCCTAATGATGAAATTGACCTAGATATCGATGATCGTGTGAATGAATTACATTTATTCAACCAGACTTTATTGAAGTCCTTCAATTCCAGAGATGAATTAACGCATGATTCTTTCCTTCGGGTACTCAATATTTTTGAAAAAAAGAAAACATCAGAAGATGACAACACTAGACAACTAATATTGAATAAAATATTGAGTAGATACAAGATTCAAGCTAACGAGCATGTTGAAATTGAAAAAGCATTTATGAGATTCGATTTCTTGAAGAACGTATTGGCACCTATTGTATCAAAATCTGATTTGAATGAATATTTCTTAAAGGATTTTATATTAAAGGCTTTAGAATCGTTCCAGAAGTATTATTTTTTGGAATACCATAAATACTATATGGAATTACAAAGATACTCTTTGGAATTACAGAAAGTATTGAATAAGAATTTACAGAAAGTATTGAATAAGAATAAATACTCTTTGGAATTACAGAAAGTATTGAATAAGAATAAATACTATTTGGAATTACAGAAAGTATTGAATAAGAATAAATACTATTTGAAATTACAAGAATACTCTTTGGAATTACAGAAAGTATTGAATAAGAATAAATACTATTTGAAATTACAAGAATACTCTTTGGAATTACAGAAAGTATTGAATAAATACTATTTAGAATTAGATAAGGCATTCGATAAATACTCTTTGGTATTTCATGAATACTATTTGGAATTACAGAAAGTATTGAATAAATACTATTTAGAATTAGATAAGGCATTCGATAAATACTCTTTGGTATTTCATGAATACTATTTGGAATTATTGACTAAATACTCTTTGGTATTCCATAAATACTCTTTGGAATTACAGAAAGTAGTGAATAAGAATAAATTGGAATCACAAAAAGTATTGGATGAATACTATTTGGAATTACATAACTATTTGGGATATTTCTATGTGGAATTCCATAAATACTATATGGAATTACAAAGATACTCTTTGGAATTACAGAAAGTATTGAATAAGAATAAATACTATTTGGAATTCATCTATTTTCTCAAAATATTAAGTCGCAATTTGAATAATGTAACGCAAGATGCAATTAACCAGCATTCATCAAGTTGGTTAATGCGTCAGAAAGAATGTTTGGATCGCCCTATTTTTCGACCTGTTCAGATTAGAAATCCAAATTTTTTAAACACTTTTGTATTATCCAAAAAGATCGAATACTTTCAACAAAGAGTAGAATATCTCTTGTCCATTTCCAAACAAAACAATTTAAAAAAGAGAGTGTTAGATCCAATTGAATTATCGATTAGTCAACATTGGAGTTGGTTTGGGGATTCCAATCAAATTTGTGAATCTGAACTTAATAGGGTGATCTCGAAGAAAATGAATCATTCGAAGATTCTCTGGGACAAGCTTAATGAAAATGTTTGGGGCAAGCTTAATGAAAGCACAAAATATAAATCAATTCCTAATCTTGAATCCAAACAAACATTAAATGAGAAAAAACCGATAATTGAATTTATTATTGACTTCTTTGATAATGGAAAAAATTACATAGAATTATTGGAACTATTTAATAACGCGGGTCTTTCGGCAATATTTGATAATCAAGACAATTGGTTGAATCCTTTAAAACTCTCTAATCAATATTCATTGAGAGCTGCTTTTGACAAAGCAAATACCTTTGAATTTTTAGATTATTTACACCGTCCTCGTCTTTTTTATAAAAAAAGATTGGCTTCTTATATGGGAAGGATTCATATCAGAAATAAGAATGTAACATATGGACAATTATTAAATTTAGTTTTCATTCCTAACAATCTGGTTTCTTCGTCTATTAGCGAAATGAGAGCTATGTACTCAGAGAAAGAAACTATCTCACTCATAAAATCACAAGTCAATATATTATTGGATAAATATTTATGTGACAAAGTGCTAATTCATGATTTGCATAAATCGTCTAATTTCTTTGATAAATTGAATTCTATTATTCGTAGAAATATCAATTTCTCGATTGAAGATATTTCTAGAACTCCTTTAATAAGCCTACAAATTGTCAATTTTGACAAAAACTCTTGCTATCCTTTTTGTTCAGATTTAGAAGAAAAGACCTCTAGCCAGTATTCTCAAAATAGTTTTAGTTCAAACATAGATCTTATTCAAACTCAATCTTATCAAGATGATCTATTGTCCGAAATATCTTTGCGAATGAATCAATTTGCAGAAAAAGCAAAATATAGTTCAACAGTAAAAGATGAAGACAAAGCTATAGGTGACTTTATGGAAGACGAAGAGTTTATGGAATTCAAATCCATAGGTGACTTTTTTGATAAAGAAAAACTAAAGTTAGTGTTTTCAAAACTAAAGTGTTTTGGAATAATTTCTTTTAATCAAAATAAAATCAATATTCTTTTTGATCAAATCAAAATAAATAGTCATTTTGAGAAATGGGGTTTGTTTCAAACACATAAGTCATGGTTGTGGTTTTTTACTTCCACAGGGTGGAAATATACTAAAAATATGTTTTTTATTCTTTTTTCGGAAATAGAAATAATAACAGAAATAATACCAATAAATAATATTAATCAGTTGGTATCAATCCCGAGCAATATTAGGCAAAATTGGAATCACAATTTGAATATTTTGTGGGCACTTTGTCATCAATTTTGGAAAGTTCTAAAGTGGGAATTTAGAGATAAAATTGATCAAATTATCACAATATTGAATGATCAAATTCTCATAATATTAAATGATCAAATTCTCCCTATATTAAATGATCAAATTCTCCCAATATGGAATGATGAAATTCTCCCTATATTCAATCTTATGTTATCCCGCTGGAATATTGACGAAATACTGCAAGAAACAAATGAAGACATACTTAGATACGCACTTCGGGGAAAGGATCTCCAAATATCATTTGATGTATGGAAATATATACAAAATGTTCGGGAATACGATATTTTTCTTTATATCTTCATTGGGTTTTTCTTTTATATTTTCTCCATAATTCTTTTAGCGTTGATTGAGTTCTATAGGAACTTCTATCTCATCAGAGTTTTGCAGTATAATCCCTCCTGCTTTGAGGGAGTAGGAGAACTGATTAGATCTTATAGAGGGCTTAGAAATTTTTCTAATTTAAGTTGGTATGGTTCTTGGCTTACATTTGTGGACTATATCGAGCTGGACTCGGATCCTGATGATATAGGATTATTACTACTATTGAAAATTTGGTATATCAAAAATATTCAATGGTTGTGGCCGCCTTTTCTAAAATGCTGGAGATATAACTCACTTATAAAAACAATTTTGTACGAATTTGAAGTGGATGACTTTTTTTTGAGAGAAAATCGATTGTTTTTACTACAAGAAAAAATCTCTCAATTTGAATCGAAATTAACCCCCCCTATTGGTTTTTTTCATGAATTTGACAAAAAAGAACAGCCAGGACTTCTTTACTTTCGATATTTAGCTGAATTTATTCAGAGAGGCCTAACTCATAGAATAGGCTTAATGAATTCCGAATTAAATTCATTGTTTTTAGCAGAAATGCCGATTTTCGCTGCTTTTTATCAGAAGATGACTTCCGCCCCAATTCGCTCATTCTTATATGACCACGTGAAATTTTACCCGCTCTACCCAGTACCGTCCTTTTCGAATCGAATTTTATTGATAGGGCCTAAGGACACTGGACGATCCTACTTGGCTAAAAATTTAGCAGCAGATTCTTATTTACCTTTAATAAGAATATCTCCTAAAAGTTTTTTGAGGCAGCAAAAACTTCTGTCTCGCTATGAACCCGAGTATACATCTTCAGCTAAACAATCATACCTTGAGCATGAAAATATCCTCAGGTCTCTCGGCTGGTCAGGCAGGCCAAAAGAGATAGATGAGAAGGAGTACTATGATGAAAAACCTCATAAGCTTTTGTATGATCGAGTGAATAATCCTAACCCTCCAGAGTATTTTTCGAGAAGAGTAATCCAATTCGTATTTGCACTCAAATTGGCAAAATTGATGTCTCCTTGCGTCATATGGATTCCAAGCATTCATGAACTGAATGATTACTTTTATCTTATTGCATTATTGGTAGAACTCCTTGGGGATCATTCGATTGATGGTGAAAAAGAAACCACCATCAAACAAAATATTGTTGTTATTGCCTCAACTGAGATTCCAAAAAAAATTGATCCAATTCTAATAAGTCCTCCTCGTAGTAAACGAAGATTCGATACATTTATCAATACTAGAAAGTTGCCTGCCCCATGTCGAGAAAAAGAATTTCCTTTGCTTTTACGTAACAAAGGGCTCTACTTGAAAAAAGAATGGAACTGCTATGATGAATTTGGATTAACTACCAAAGGCTTTACTACGCGAGATCTAGCAAAACTTGCTGATGACATATTTCGAATTAGCATGAGCCAAAAGACTTCAGCTATAGACAATGATATAATTGGAGTAGCTTTGTATAGATTAAATTGGGGTCCTTGCAATTATGATCTGAAGTTCAGTGAATTTTTTAAAGGACTTCCTTATAAGATAGGAAAAGCCATTATACAAAATAAACTAACGTATTTAAAAAATTCTATAAGGCTTAATCTAGATTTCGAGAGTCGAAGGGCATACTATTTGCATCAATGGTATTTAGAACCTTCAATTGCCGGAACAGTTGCGAAAGAGTTCACCGTATTCTATCATATTTTGGGTTGCTTGGCCGGATCAGTAGCGCAAGATTGTTGGTTTTTATCAAAGGGAGAGAATTGGGATAATCCTTTTAATCGTTTCATTGAAAATGATTTCATTCTAGCTTCGAGTCTCTTACAGGGTCTTCTAGAAGAATTTCCATCGTTGCCAATATATCGGGGCAATTCTGATTACATAACAATTGCTCCTCAGTTCAAAAAAGATATGATGCAAAAAGGATTATCTTCTATACTAGATAAAATCGTTTTATCTAAAGAATTAAGAAATTCCTACGGGGAAGAGGACGAAACTCCTATAGTTAGTGATTCTAGGACCTGGCGTTTTAGTTTTATTCGCAGCAATCGATTTGAGCATGTAAAAGATATAACAATAGAAAATCCATTATTGGATTATCTTCACCTGTTTGGAGGGTTTCAAGAAAGACCGACCCGTCTTTCTAGCTTATATTGGAAGAAATTTCTAATGTCTGGCCCCGACTTCCGGCCTGTTTATGATAAGAAGGACGATATTGTAGAAAGAAAGACAGCTGCTTTCTGGGAAGCAAAATTATTATACAAAAAGTTTCAAAGGATGGGAATATATCAATTTGACACAGAAGAGTATGCAATGGAGTATAAACCTTTAAATACACCAGTAATCTGTCTAGCTCGTCGATTTCTTTGGGATCCCGTGAGTATTCGCTTAAGCAATAAGCACTTTTCTTTTGAACCAAGAGAACTTTTTGCTTCTAAAGAACTTGTGAAGAGCATTTATCTTACTTATTTTTCAACAAGAAAGCTAAATATCAGTATGAAAACAACATTCAGGGCTATTCAAAAGCGTAAAAAGGTGAGAAAAATAGCCCTAGGAATAAAAATTCAGACTAATGATGACGATTTACCTCTTAATATTAAAATGGAAGAAAAAGAAAATTTTGAAAATTTCAAACGCTTTCAAGAAATTGGTATCCGATTGAAACGTGTATTACCTTATCGCCAATCGGTGATAAATGAATGTTGGTTCCGTGAAAAAACACGGGATGATAAATTTAAAGAACGTTTGCTCAAGGGAGAAAGGGAAAATATAGATTTATTATCTAATGAATCTCTTACTTATAAAACTCTATCCGAAAGTTATGATTATTTATCAAATTTATTCTTCTCTAATAGAATGTTATTTAAACAAATGATCGATACATTATTAAAAACAAAATGGCTTTCTACGAATGCCATTGATTGTTTATTGGCGGAAGGATTAAATAAAAATAAAAAAGCCTAGATCTTTCATTCATTTTGTTCAAATTTGATCGGTCCGAATTTTGCCTTCAAAACTTTTTCAAAAAATCGAATTGATAAATGTTTAATAGTATGTTTATTCAATTTATCAATTCGGATTTTTTGAAATGACGAAACAATATACTTGACATATTTTAAGTATTATATTATACTATATAATGAATATTAAATAAATTAATGCTATAATGAATATTGAATAAATGACGAATTTTTCAAGTTAAGTACACTTCCCATTTCAGAATAGATGCAATTAGAATCTATCTAAACAATAAGATTGTTTTTGTATGCCTTGAAGGGGATTCGAACCCCTACGCTGTTTAGCACGACATTTTGAGTGTCGCGTGTCTACCATTCCACCATCAAGGCATTCACGAAGCTAATTCTATTTCATCGAATATTTGTAATTGAATTTAGTTCAATAGTGGAAGAGAAAGTGGATCGGATAGAATATATGTTTTTATTTTCTTTTATTTTCTATTAATAAGTCAATAGTCAATTTTGGATATGTTGATTAACATGGATATGTTGATTAACATGGATATGTTGATTAACATAAGATAGACATATAATCATCGTGCTTAGATTTATGAGATAAGTAATTATATGAGATAAGTAATGATATACTTATAGCGCTATCATATACCAAAAATGATCTATGGTAAGATATTGATCTATGTAATACAGTTAGTTGTCGTTAATCTCTGTATATAGATTTGGAGTGTTATCTAATGATCTATCTAAGACAGTTTCTAAATATTCCATGAAATAGAAATGAAATAGGTTAGTAATCTACTTCCATTGAAAAATTGTCATATTCAATATAAAAAATGATCCTAATGTTATGTGTTATGTAGAATCTAATGTTATGTAAAATGATCCTAATATTATGTAGTATAAAATTGTTATGTAAAAAGATTCTAATGTTATGTTTAATAACGTTAAAGTCATAGTTACATGAATGAATAATTATCAATATGAGTCAATTAATTATCAATAAAAGTATAATATCGCCTAAGGGCTAGGAAAACTATGTATCATTACATCATACCGTGGGTTCAGGGATCGACACCGATTCTATTATTTGGGGTCTATTATGGCTTTTTAGCAACATTGCCAATTGGTCCGGCTCAGATGTATTTTATTCGATCGATGTTAATTCAGAATAAAGTCATCGACAACAGAAAAATTGTTCCTGCAGGGAATTTTGTTCTTAGTGGTTCTTTTGTGGCACAACTGGTGGTCTTCTCATCCATATACGTAGCGCCTATTTATGCGAGTATTTGGAAACCCCATTTGATGACAATCATGCTTGTTCCCGTTCTATTTTTTCTTATTTTTCAAAGATCTTTGATTCGGAGATACCCTTGGCTTCAAAATCCGGCGGTAGAATTTTTTATTGGAGTCGCTTTACAACTGCTAAACCCCGCCCTTTTCGGTAAATCTATCTATACCCGATTAATCAATCTGATGCTATTCAGATATAGCGGAAACTTTTTATTTCTGCTGAGTACCGCAGCCGGATGGTTGAGCGGACAAATTCTTTTTGTCAAAGTGACGAAAATTTTTTGTTCACGGGTGGAAAATGATGTTCCCTTACAAAGGGATAGAAGAGGAGAATTTTTTTTCTTCAGTTTTCAAATCCTGTTCTTCGGCTATGCCATGCTGGCATGCTACGGGAGGAATCCTTCTCTCATCGCTACTAAATTGAATGATTCAAGGACGTTCATTCAAGGTCCTCGAGAAGAACTTGAAGAACTATCATTAGAGTTATCTGATAAGAAAAAATCTTTTAGGAGTGAGCTAAAGTCACCTAACAAGAAAAAAAAACATAAGAAACATAAATCTGAGACTCCTACTAATACTGAAAAAAATGAGGAGAATGTTAATAAGCCGTCCATTCCTTTGCCTTCTTCTTTTAAAACGTTAGTCAAAATTTTATCTGATCAAGTGATAGTGGAGACTGACAAAGAGAAAATATCACCTTTTCTAATCAAAAGGTGGCCATTAATATTGTTTGATTCTAATCGGTTTAACGACCCCCTTCGATACGTGAGTATAGGAGATTATATTCTGCGTGGCCCTGTGAGGAGCCAAGTTGCTGAATATTTCTTCGATGTTTGTCTCAGTGATGGCCATCAAAAAATTTCTTTCACAGCTCCGCCAAGTATCTCTTTTTTTGCCAAAATGGCAAGCTTGGGTGATCAAAGTCTTGATTCAAATCAGGATCACCTTGATGAATGGATAGAAAAAAAATGGGAGAGGAAAACTTCTTTAGGTGAAGAGCTTGAAAATAGGGTGAGAGCTCTAAGCAATGGATCTCCTATTGTCAAAATTCTTGAAAAAAAAATTAGATTTTCAAGAACAAAAGATAAAAAGCGTCTTTCAGAAGTTGATGATCCTTTACTTAGCGGGCCATTCCGTGGGTCAATGAATCAATATCAATTTAAGTCGCCTTGGATGCTATATTCAGAGGAATACTTGAAAGAGCAAAAAAAGAAACTGGCAGAATCTAAGAACCAGGATTCTACCAATAAGAACCATGATTCTACCAATACGAACCGTGATGATTCTACCAATAAGAACCGTGATTCTACCAACCGACTTTGTCGATTTTCTTTAATTCGACCAGAAAATAAAGAAAGAATCGTTCAACCGCGAATCAAACTTATTTCAAAATGGTGGATAGAGAAAATTCGTATGGTCTTATTAGAAGAACAGAACAGAAGAAAATGGTTAGATGAATCTACTTTGGAGGACTTAAAGAATAAATATGAGAAAATTTATCCTAAAAATTTATCTTCATTAGAATATGTTTTGAACACATTGATCCCGGCGCCTTTAAAGGAAAGAATAGAAAAAGACATTGCTTCTTGTGAGAAAAAATTGTTAACAAATTATTTGTTGCATATTTTTCTTGAAACTACGGGTACCAAATGGGAGTTGCTTCTGAGTGCTCTTCCTACCGAGCAGGCTTTGCTTTATGAGCGACTTTTTTTTATTAATTCGGACGAATTCTCAGACTCTCGAGTATCTATGGATATTGAAATAGAAATATTAGAGAAGGATATTCTGAAAGATTTCGCAGCAGATATTTTAGAAGAGGAACTGCCTTCTTCTAATAAGGAACATACTAAGGATAAAAAACATAAGAGCGATAAATCAAATATTCATCTTGATGAATATTTCTTTGAAAAAGAACGATCTGAGCAAGATATGAGAGATTTCGCAGACTTTCATGAACTTTATGTCCTTTATAGCAAATTAATAGAAAAGGACAAAACCCGTCTTGATGATTACGAACCTCGAATCCGAGATTTTAACAGGTTTGTTGTTCCTAAGCTGCCTTCTACTCTATTATCTGGAGTTCACGACCCTATAGCTGTCAAAGATTGTCTCGAAAATCGCCCAAAAAAAGCTCGTCAGCTAATAATTATAAAGCCCTTTGACAAGCTCGCTGAACTGGAAAAGAAAAAAAAAGAGGCGGAAGAACAAGAAAAGAATGAGGTCTTAGAAACAATAAAAAAAGGGTTGTTTAAACCTTTAAAAGAAAAAGCTCTTGAAGAAGAAACTCTTGAACAAGAAGAAGCGGACAAGGGGGGGGATGAAGAAGAGGAGGATCTTCAATCCAAAGATATATATGTCTTTAGTTATCCTTATGAAGGAGATTTTCGTCGAGATTTGGTAAAAGGAGCTGTCCGTTTTCAACGACGAAAAGTTTCAGCAATCAACCATTGGATACCGAGACCAGAGTCGATTCTTTTCGGGAGACTAAAATCAATGACTCAGAAGTCACATAACAAACCCGTGCCTAAGAAGGACGAGGAAAAAAGACTAACTGCAAGATCGCAAAGAATTTACGACAAATTTTTGGAAAGACGCGAAAGACGAAAAGAAGATCGTCGCCGCCGAACACAGCAAATCTTCGACGGGGAAGTGATTCACTATGTCAGAGCTACTCTCTTGTTTACTCATACGTATCTCAGAAAACGAGTGTATTTTCCTATTTTGATAGCAGCTAAAAATATTGGTCGTACTTTACTGTTTCAAGTTCCCGAATGGGAGCAGGATTGGTTCAACTTGGAAAAAGAATCATATCTCAAATGTAATTATGATGGATATGAATTGACGGACCCGGATGTCCCGAAAAAGTTCCTAAAAGAGTACATCAAAGAAGGTATTCAAATCAAGATTGTATATCCTTTTCGCTTAAAACCTTGGTATGAACCTAATGAAATTGAAAAAAAGACAACAGGATACTTAACTATCTATGGTACAGAAATTGAATCACCTTTTGGTAATCCACCAGACGTGCCTTCTTTTTGGGAACCTATTGGCGAATGGATTTGGAATTATACGTCCAATCGGGCAAAACCTATTATCGAACCTACCCGCGAATTGATAGAATTCATACAAAAGAAGAGTGCGGCGATGAAGGAAAAGGCTGAGATGATAAAGGAGAGGGTTAAAACAAAGATCAACCTAGATAATAGGAAAGAAATCAACCTAGATACTAGGAAAGAAAAAATTATTCGGACTAAGCCTACGTCTAAAATTATTCGGACTAAGCCTACGTCTAATATTCAATTTTCTTTAGAAATAGTAGAAGATGAACCATTTTCAATCCAGATGAAACAAAATTTGGATATTCCAGATCCAGATGATTGGACAATCACAATGAATGATCGAATCAACCAAATGAATGAAGAGTACCGCTTCAATCTAGATATTTATAATAAATTGAAAGCTGATTTTAAACAGAGAATGGATCAACCTTCTCCTAACATAAAATCCAAATTGAAAAAAGAGTGGATTCGCATCAAAATTTGGCGATCGTTTTTACAAAAGAAAACTATTCGCTTCATCAGGAAGAAATTGCCGTTTTTTATGAAAGTTATTCATTTTAGGGTGAAACTACTATTTATTGATCTCAAAATAAGTATGTTCAATATGATCGAGTCAAATTTGGAATTTTGCATGCAATTGAGTAGAAGTTTTGAAACAATTCAAAAAATATTCAATAGCAATCATCCAATTAGGAAAAACGTCGAATCCAAATGCCAAGGAAAAGTCGAATCCAAATGCCAAGGAAAAGAAATTTCCCAAGCGTACGTTTTTCATAAAATATGGAAAGAAATAAGAAATATGAAAGGATTATGTGTGAAGGATTTAATCGAATCAAGAGCATCGTCTCCTTTTATAAAAAAAAATGTGAAAGAATTTTTGGATTCACAAGGAATATTGGATTGCAAGCATCCTGGAGAGTTAACGATTAACCAGTGGAAGCAATGGTTAAAATGGTGTGCTGGCTACAGAATAGATCCGCACAGAAATAAAAAACGTAAACATGTTATTGGCAACCGGTTGGGATGGACTGAATTTGCATCGTTTTTGGGAGAGAAGCGCTTTGCCACTTTTATGGCACGACTCAAAAACCGGATCAAACGTCATAGATATGATCTTTTGGCATATAGTTATCTGGATCATATGAAAGAGAATAATCACGGACCCGCAATTCAATATATACCGGAACCAGATTATCAAGCTATTTTTAATTTTCAAAATCCCGGTTTTTCCAAGAAGAAGAAGAAGAAAGATGATTCTTCTTGCAAAAAGTTTTTTTCTTCCAAAAAGAAAAAAAAGAATTGTGATTCTTCCACTTCCAAATCCAAAAAGAGGAATGTCGATTTTTGCGCGGCAACTAAAAAAAGGTATTATAAGAAAAGTCGATATTACAAATTCCAATTCTGGTTGTTCCCAGATCTTAGAAAAAAAATCAAAAATGCAAACAAACTTGGTAACGTTTTTCCTCCGAATATCATAAGAAGGCAGATTGAAGAAATGTGGAAATTTCGAGAAATCCAAATACCAAAAGATTTTGATGTTGATGCTTTCGTTATAGAAAGTCTTCGAAAGCAAGAAGAGGAAAAGCAAAGAAAAGCCGCGGCTGCTCAAGAACTTAAGGAAGCTCGAAGAAAACGAAAAGAGGAGAGAACTCAAATAAGAGAAGCACGACGCAAAAAATTAGAATCGGCCACTTCTCCAGAAGAAGTCGAGAGATTGACAAGGACATTCAAACTAGAAGATGACCTAAACAAGAAAGAAAGAAGGAAACAAGCAAAGAAAAGACTTCTCAAGGAACAGAGAGTTAGACAACTAGCAAAAATAGCTGCCCAAAAAGCTAAAGAGCAGAAAAGAGAAGAGAGGAGACGTAAATTGGTGGAATTAAATCGGAAACGTAAATCTTCAAAAAGACAAAAAAAAAAATTCAAAGATTTTCTAGTTCGAGACTTCTGTAATATTTATTATCCAAAACTCAATATTGCTAAAATCAATATGGAAAAAGAAGAAGTCCGACTGGCAATAAAGGAAATTATTTTGAGACAAGATGCTAAGAAAGCGTCACAGGGTGATAAGAAAGCATGGGACCGAGTTAAATCAAAATTGGATGAGAAATACAACGAACGCTCCGAAACCAAGACCAAACCCAAGAAAGCCGATGAACAAGAGATAGATTTCAGAACTGCCAAAACTGAATATCTGAAACAACAGAGACGCTTGCAACGGGAGGCAAAACGCCTTGAAAAGGAGGAACAGTTAAAAGAGGAGATGAAACTTAAGGGAGAAGAAGGAGTGGAATTAGAAAAAGACAGATTAGCCTATCGGGAAAGGGCAACAAATATTTATACTTGGGGAATGAAATACGAGCTCGAAAAACTACCGCTAACTCCTTGGGTTACCAAGTTCAGAAATGCGGCTCGTTTTTTTGATAGGAAAAAATTAGGCGGCGAAACTGAGGTAGCCAATTTACTTTTTCCATATGCCGAAAACGGAGATCTTGACTTCGAATTATTAGATACTGTATTGTATCTCAAAAGTATCTTCCCGAAACATAATGATATACGCAGAGTTTTTTGCGAGGCAGCCCGAAGATCTATGCCACTTGTACCGGGGTACTTTAATGACCGATTCTTTGTATATAAAATTGCAAGTCTTTTATTCAAACTAAAGAAGAAAAAGATAAATGTCAATCTTTTTGATAGACCTCGATCTCGACGACGAATAAATGAGAAAATTTCAAGTTCTTTCATTTTCGAAGATCTTTTTCTTCCAAGACGTCGCAGAGAATTTCGAATTTTGAATCTTTTGAATCTGGAAAACCATTTGGATGAGAGTGTAAGATCCAGTAGTCAAGATGACCAAGGTCTAATGAAAAAAAACGAACATCTGATCGTAGATACAAGGCAAAAGATAAGACGTTTTCTTTGGCCTCGTTATCGATTAGAAGATCTTATTTGCATGAATAGATTTTGGTGGAATACCAATAATGGTAGTCGATCTGCTATGTTGAGGGTACGCATGTATCCTAAAATAGATCATTGGGAACATATTACAAATAATTTGTATTTTCTAAAGCTAAAGCACAGTTTTATTTCGATAAGAGAGACTGTTCAAAAATTTGGAAATCATGCCAAAAGTTTATTGGGTACGAAACAGTCGCCGGTTGCTGGACATAACGAAGCTCTAAATGAAGTAAAGCACCGAAAAGAAGACTCTTTTTGCAGCATAAGTTCGTCCATTCCTTCTGACCCCTCCCCGTACAATGAGCTTCTTACGATACTCAGAAAAATAATAAGTGAGCTTATAGATTCTATTAGGGAATGGATAGGTTCACTTTTGTCCAAACTTAGAGATTCTATTATGGAATGGATAAGTTCACTTTTGTCTCAGCTTAGAGATTTTCTTATCAAACGGATAAGTTCGCTTAAAGATTTTATTATCAAATCGATGAGAAAACTTTTCTCTAAACTTAAACTTCAATTGAAAAGATTTCTAAATCCGCTGAAAAAGAAACTGAGAAAACGGATAGATCCGTTCATCAATAAGTTTAAAACTGAACGTATCAATTTTATAAGGTTTCTTAGAAATCTTATAAATGAAATTAGAAACCTTATAAATGAAATTAGAAACCTTATAAATGAAATTAGAGTGAAACTCGTCAAATTTCTACGCTTCCTGAGAGATATAATAGACGGACTAGCAATTAAACTAGAAAAATGTAAGCTAGAAAAACCTAGACGTTTCAGTCGTTGGAATAAAATCCAAAACCGTTGGAATAAAATCCAAAACTGTTGGAATAAAATCCAAAACTCGAGGCTTTTTTCTTTTTTTCAAACATTTGTTTCGATAAATAACTATTATAATATGTGTCTTTACTTCGTTGAACTTTGGAGGAGGAGAATGTAAAAATCAGTTATATGGCTGGTTGCTTTAGTAAGTTACTAAAGCAACCAGCCATAGCTATGTAAGCCTATTCCCAATAAATCAACGCCCAAATAACATGTCCAAACTAGAATAAATCCTAGAGAAGCAACAATCGCCGGTTTTTGTCCTTTCCAACCCCTGTTTATTCTAGTATGTAAATATATTGCAAATAGAATCCAAGTTATTAATGCCCAAGTTTCTTTTGGATCCCAGCTCCAATAAGATCCCCATGCTTCGTTGGCCCATACTGCCCCGGAAAGTATACCTATAGTTAAAAGAGAAAATCCTAGACCAATAGTACGATAACTGAATTGATCTAATTGGTTAGTAAAGACCCATTTACGATAATTTCTAAGTGAAAGGTAAAAAGTCTGTTTCAATTCTTTTTTTTCTTGGTCGCGTGAATACCAATTGAAGAAAAAAGAATTTTTCACACTAAGAAAAATCTTTTGATTTATTTGGGACGCAATGACCAATAAAGATATGGATGATAGGGATCCACATAAAAGAGTTGCATAACTGAGCAATATCATACTTACATGCATCATTAACCAATGAGATTGTAAAGCAGGTACTAACATTGCAGATTCTTGCATTTTATCCGGAAGACCTAAAGTAGCAAAACCATGAGTTAACATAGCACTTGGCGCGGTGATTGCACCTAACCACCAAGCATACTGGCCCCGTAGTTGTATAACTATATGAATCATGGAGGAAGTCCATGAAAGGAACATGAATGACTCATACAAATTACTTAACGGTAAATGCCCCGAATAGAGCGAACGGGAAACTAATACTCCCGTTATACAAATACACGTCACTATCATGCCCTTTCCTCCTGAATTACTTAGTTTTTCACTTCTATAAATTAAGGTTCCCCAATAAATAAAAGTAATCACAAAAGTAAGAGAAAAAGAGACATGAGCTGATATATGTTCGAGAGTTATAAATATCATAATAAACCCATTTATTTTTTAATATAGGATTCGTTTCGTAAGAAAAAGATCAAATCGATTGATATGTATGTAATAAATCATATTGACATAGATCGAACAATGAATAGTCATTTATAGTCATTTACTATATAGGTACTCCATATATAATAGATATCTAGAGATATTGGATATGGAAGGGATACTAACCTATAGTATCTTATTAACAATAATGCCGCCACTCGGATTCGAACCGAGATGCTCTAGCGCTGCTGCCTAAGAACAGCGTGTCTACCAATTTCACCATGGCGGCTTTTTTCTCATATATCTAATATATTCTATCTGACCTATATTGGACTATCTTGTTTGCGAGGCTGCTCTGCTAATACAAATACAAAAATAGCCTAGTTGTTGCTATTCAATATCCCACGTTCGATGTTGGTCATTATAACGGAGTATGACGCAGTTTGGTAGCGTGCCACTTGGGGATGGTGGACGTCGTAGGTTCAAATCCTTCTGCTCCGAAACCCATAACTAACTTTTGAGGAGATAAAGGCTGCTCAGGCCAGAAAAGCCTAGTAGGATACTCACTATCCTTGGGGTCTTTACCATGACCAATTTCATGGTCATCATCATGACCAATTTCATAGTCATCATGACCAATTTCATAGTCATCATCATGACCAATTTCATCGGCATCCTCACTAGAATCATTGTCCTGACCAATTTGATAGATATGATTATAGATATCATTATTGTCATTATGATAGATATCATCATTGTCAGAACCCTTTTGATGGTCATTATCCTTGTTATCAAAAGACCATAGATTTGGAAAAAACAGTCCCAGTCCTTCTCCGCCTATTTCATCGATAAGACAAACATCTCTTGCGTCCCCTGGTTCCAGAAAAATATCTCTTTCTAAGAGACTTTCAATTAGTTCGGGTTCTTGCCTTGTCCTTCTTATATAAGTTTCCAAAATATAAGTCCGCAATAGGCCCATAAACTCTGCATCGAAGCCGGATTCGTCGTGGCGACGACGATCATAAGGAGACATATGAGGTTGATGAATCATTATACGACCGTTTTCGCTTAATACTCGTTTAGTAAGCGCCCCTCCGTGTAGAAGGAAAGCTCCCATTGAAGCATTTAACCCGAAGCCTGCTGTAAATACATCCCCTATTACGAATTGCATAACATCATAAACAGCTACTCCCTGTAGCATTCCTCCACCTCGACAGGAAATAAAAAACATGAAATCTTTTGTTTGATCTTCTTGATTTAAATAAATCATGCATTTCATTATTTGGTCAGCAGGTTGTTTTTCTAGCGCTCTACCTAAAAAAAGGTATCTTCCAAAAAAGAGTCTGTAATATAGTTCCACCCACATTTCTGGTTCTTGGGGTTTTTCTTCTTCTGGTTTTTTTTCTTCTGGGTTTGGGTTTTCTTCTGGGTTTGGATTTTCTTCTGGGTTTGGATATTCTTCTGGGTTTGGATATTCTTCTGGGTTTTGGTATTCTTCTTCGTTTTGGTATTCTTCTGGGTTTTGGTATTCTTCTTCGTTTTGGTAGTATTCTGGGTTTTGGTAGTCTTCTTGGTTTTGGTATTCTTCTTGGTTTTGGTAGTCTTCTCTTTCTTCTCCTTCTTCTCCTTCTTCTTCTCCTTCTTCTCCTTCTTCTTCTCCTTCTTCTCCTTCTTCTCCTTCTTCTTCTCCTTCTTCTTCTCCTTCTTCTTCTCCTTCTTCTCCTTCGTCTCCTTCTTCTCCTTCTCGTCCTTTTTGTCCTTTTTGTCCTTTTTGTCCTTTTTGTCCTTCTTTTCCTTTCCCGTCCCCCAGATATGGAATGTTCCCCAGATATGGAACTTTTGGAATGTTCGTTAAACTCAAGCTCATTACATACTTACTTACATACTTACTTACATACTTACTTACATACTTACTTACTTATTTACTTACTTATTTACATACATCAAAAAAGCTACATATCATCTTCTTCTTCCGAAGAAATAAGAAGCTGTATAGGTATTATACATAATTATACTACCTAGGTATTCTAGTATAATACATCCTTCATGATTTTTTTTGTCTACTCTCTATTATTAAATAAAATAGAAAAATCTTTACATATTCTTCATTATTATTATTTGTCTATTTGTATTGAATAAATAGACAAATCTATTTATTCCATTTTTTATTATCAAAGCGAAAAAAAAAAAGATGTCCAATCTCATATTCTTTTTTTTGGATTAGACAATATAGTATTATTTTCGAGATCTTCTTCACTTCATCTGCTAAGAAAAGAATAAAAACCCTTGGTTTTTTTCCATTATGAGTTCTGTCGGTAGGTCCGGGATTGGTCCCGTTGCTATCATCCCATTCTTCTCACCGAAAAAGCTATTTTAAAGAATCTCGTTACTAATATCTTGAGTCGCTTTTATCATCTATTTTTCAACAAAAAATCAATATTTATGGGTCTTTTTCTGGTGCTTTCGCATTTTTTTTTTTAAGAAAAAGACGTTGATCATTTGCTGCTTAGATTGCAACAGAAGAACAATTTTGAGTTTGTTTGAGAGATTCATATCTTCTTATATGACCGATGACCACTCTATTCGTTGTTTCTAATGGTATAACATTATAAGTTAATGGTATTACAAATAACCTGTACGATTCTACATAAGAAAAACTTAATGTCATAATAAAGCATGATGACTAATAAACATACTAATGTATGAATCCAATACGGAAGTAATAATGGTTTAGATAGAGTCTAAACCGGTAACGCTAAATAGAATTAAAGTGCCGACTATTCAACAACTGACTAGAGATGCGAGACAGCCGATAAGAAAAAGAAAAAAATCTCCTGCTCTTCGAGGATGTCCTCAACGGAAGGGAGTATGCGCTAGGGTGTATGTGCGACTCGTTTGGATCAGAAGCTGAAACGGACCAGGAAATTGAACAATAGTTTTCTTCTGTGAAAAAGTACAGATCTATCAGTTTCCTTGTACCGGGGAAAATGAAATTTATGGTTTAAATTGATGCAAATCCAATCACCTTTACGTAGGATGAAAAGCACTTCCTCATTGGTAGCGAATGGTCATCAATCCATTGAGCGAGGAAAAAAAGTAATTTTAAAGAACATAAAGATTATGTTTATATTGCTGCGAGAACGGACAAAAGGTCAGCTATCTTGCGAACTCTCACAAATAGATGTCGTTACTGTATCTATAAATCTTTAGAGTCTTTATAATTCGGGGGGGAAGAGTAGAGCTAGAGATGGTAAAATATACAAGTTACCAAATACTCATCTCACATCTTAGGGCTCCGGCGTATAGAGAGGACCTTACCGTTAGAGAAATAACCATAGAAACGAAGAAATCCATAAGAGAAAAAGAAAATAATAATAACATATTATTGTATATTTATTATTTTGATTACTTAAATGCAAGGTCCAATCCCCTGCCTACTTGGAAGGTGCCTAACTGAAAGGAATTATGGTTGGGAAGGTTAGAGTAGCAAAAGCCATTGGAGTCGTATATTTTATACATTAGAAAAATCAGTTTTATATTACTTAAAAGAAAAATGATTGATCAAAAAAGAGATTAGTCATCTATGAAGAATCAACTTCAATGACCAGAGTTAAACGTGGGCATATCGCAAAAAAACGTCGAAAAAAGATTCTTGCATTTGTATCAGGCTCTCGGGGAGCCCATTCAAAACTTTTTAGGACTGCTAACCAACAGAAAATGAGAGCTTTAGTTTCCGCTCACCGAGATAGAATTAAGCGGAAGAGAGATTTTCGTCGTTTGTGGATTACTCGGATTAATGCAGCATCCCGTGCTAATGGATTCTCCTATAATAAATTTATACAATTTTTATACAAAAGGCAGTTGCTTACAAATCGTAGAACACTTGCACAAATAGCTGTATTAAATAATAATTGCTTTTCTATGATGCTAAAAAAGATTCCTGTATTATGAAATAGTAACATCCAATCTCCCGGGGAAATTTTCCGGGAAACTCAAGACAGTACGAAAATGAATTCGAAATGACTTGGGTAATTATTCTATTTTATTTATATCTTTGTTAGATATCCCAGCTCGAATTAAATGGAGGAGTCTTAAGCTCTAATTACTTTTGAATTGAAAGAAAGAAAGGGTATCAAAGATAGAATACGAGCTTGTTTAATAGCTCTAGCTATTAAACGTTGTTTTTTCAACGTTAATCGATTCCTTCGACGAGATAATATTTTTCCTTGATCACTAATAAATCGATTGATTAAGCTAATATTTTTATAATCCATTTGCTCTCCAGGCTGAATTGTCGATAAACGTTTTCGAAAAGAATGCCGATTTAGAGAAAATCGCCTAGATGCATTTCGAAAAGATGACTTAGATCTATTTCTAAACTTAGATCTACTTCTCAATTTAGATCTACTTCTTAATTTATATCTATTTCTAAACTTATTAGATCTATTTCTAAACTTATTAGATCTATTTTTAAACTTATTAGATCTATTTTTAAAATATGGTTTATATGTATTCCGAAAAGATGGCTTCATTTTATTCATAATTTGTTTTATGAACCTTTCAAATACTATTTATTTTGTTTCAAAATATTTCGAAAAGAAATATTGACAGTGACATATTTTGTTAATATTATATACAAAAGATAAAAGATAAATATCTTCAATATATATATTGGGCAGAAATGTTAGATTGAATCTATTTTTTGATTTCTCCATGAATGGTATGCTTGTGACAAGAAGGACAAAATTTATTTAATTCCAATCGATCAGGAGTATTGCGGCGATTTTTTCGAGTCGTATATCTGGAAATACCTTTTGATTTTTTTTCAACACTGTCTTGAGTACAACTAGTACATTCTAAAGTAATCGTTATTCTTACATTTCCACCCTTGGCCATATAACTTACTTTTGGTATTGTATCTACTTCTTTTCAATTTGGAAAAAAAAAGAGAAGAAAGAGAAAGGGATAAAAGTTGTCTTAAAAATGATTAAAGATTTTATTACGAGAATGAATTAAGTAATAAAATCTTTAATTAAGATTTTCAAGTAGTTTACTATTTTAGGAACTTTTGGATCTATATTTTTCTTTTTATCTTAATCCTAATTCTATTGATCCAAGAAGAAAAGGAAATGAATCTAACATCATTTTTTATTTCGGGTTCGCAGAAAAGCAAAAAAAAAAAACAAAAAATGAAAGTCAAAAAAAGGAAAAAGTCAGAGCATCTGGGAAAAAACGATTTATCTCAATTAATAAACCGGATAAAAATATCAAGCATAAAGTAGCTAACACAGGCGCTGTGGAAAGATATGTTTTTATATCTTGCATTGTTCGTAAGTTCTCCTTCTCAAGAATGATAGATATATCATATGGTCAACTACATCCGTAGTTTACGACTATCTGCAAACAGATATTTGCATTTGGCACAAATTCCTTTTTTTTACAATATGATACTAATAACTATGTAGTAGTAAGTAATCAAGTACTGTCAATAAATAGACATCTAGACATCTTATAAATTATATCTTCCGTATAGACAGTCTATTCACGTGCGAAGGTAGATAAATGTGGAAAACAAAATTCAATTCTTTTAATATAAAATATCGAATCGAATAAAAAATACTCACGATTCAAAGGGATGTAGCGCAGCTTGGTAGCGCGTTTGTTTTGGGTACAAAATGTCGCAGGTTCAAATCCTGTCATCCCTACCCTTTTTTATCCTAAATCTTTCATCAAAAAAGTAAAAAGTCGAGTGATAGTTGTTTAATTCAATGAAACATGGAAATAATCACAAAAAGCGCTCTTAGTTCAGTTTGGTAGAACGCAGGTCTCCAAAACCTGATGTCGTAGGTTCAAATCCTACAGAGCGTGATCCTGTGTGTGTTTTTTTTTTCCTTTTTTCTGATCGATCTTCTTGTCACTTAGACTGAAAAAGCTAATGGAATCTGATCCCTCAGAATCAGTAGGAGACCCGTTCATAATATGGTCATCAAATATCCAATTTATCGCCGCGTCGGTACTGTAAATATGCAGTTACAAATAATCCAGCCAAAGTTATAGGAATTAGACCTAACACAATTCCGGATAACAAAACTTCAATCATATTTTTTATTTATTAAAAGAGAATAGGTAAGGATTAATAGCTAATCTACATAGTACCTCAAATTGACTTGGAATCTCAATTCCTATTGAGGTTGAGGTTATTTTCTATTTCAAATAAGTTCTATACTGCTTAACCCAATGAATAAGACTGAGGTGAAAATAAGCAAAACTAATAAAAAACCAAAATAACTAATTATAGTAAGCATGGAAGAAATGAATAAAAAAACCAATGATTGATACGTATTTTTGTCAGGCAATTACCTCAATTTATTCTTTCTGAGTATGAAAAAAGGGTTTCAATAAATAGATACAAAGTTAGCATTGAATATCTGATAATGATGTTATCAACAAACATAGAGGGAATATACAATAAAAAGTCTGTTATAAAGTAAAAATGAAATCCCCCACCTATAAATTAAATAATAATAAATACCAATTGTGTAGTAATTTCATTAATGATCCTACTCCTTTTCTATATTAAAGTGAAAATTATATTGCTATGTTAGAAGCAGGCTAGCTATACTTAGTATACTTCAAATATACCCTTGGTATCATATTGACAATCAAGCAAGGATTGTAGAAAATATCAGTAGTTTTCCATTTCCTGATCTCTTTCTTTCATGGGATCAATTTACCCTTGATTTTAGAATAATATAGGGAGCTTAGCATGTCTGGGAATACGGGGGAACGCGCTTTTGCTGACATTATTACTAGTATTCGATACTGGGTTATCCATAGCATTACTATACCTTCTCTATTCATTGCGGGTTGGTTATTTGTCAGTACGGGTTTAGCTTATGATGTATTCGGGAGTCCTCGGCCAAATGAGTATTTCACAGAAAGCCGACAAGAGGTTCCATTAGTAACTGGCCGTTTCGATTCATTAGAGCAACTCGATGAATTTACTAGATCTCGATCTTTTTAGGAGGTATTAATGACTATAGATAGAAGCTATCCAATTTTTACAGTTAGATGGTTGGCCGTTCACGGGCTAGCTGTACCTACGGTTTTTTTCTTGGGATCAATATCAGCAATGCAGTTCATACAGCGATAAACTTTATTATAAACTAAATCACGGAGCTATTTATGACACAATCAAACCCAAATGAACAAAATGTTGAATTGAATCGTACTAGCCTCTATTGGGGGTTGTTACTTATTTTTGTACTTGCTGTTCTATTCTCTAATTACTTTTTCAATTAGGAACAGTAATAATCTTTTTTCTTACCCAATTGAATTTGGTGAGATCTAATATTTCTATGTATTATTTTATTTATGCCTCATGAATACTTTTTAAAAATGTGAAAGGAAATAATAAAAATGGGCGGAAGGATCCCTCTTTGGTTGATAGGTATTTTAGCTGGTATTCTCGTTATTGTTTTAATAGGTTTTTTTTTTTACGGTTCTTACTCCGGCCTAGGTTCCTCCTTGTAGCGAAAAAACTGCCTTATACTATGATAAGAGATAGACAATGTAAGGAATACTATACAAAATTGAAGCAAAACTCTGAAAAGAAAGAGATAAGATAAAAAAGATATAGAAAAGTGAAAACTTAAAAAATAAAGATAAGATCTTACCTTTCTTTGAACACAAAGAAGGGTAAGATTTTATCTTTACTTTGTTATTTATTTTTTATAAGTTCTAAAATAAGCGAAAATAGCAAGCCAAGATTACTAAATTCTCTCCTTTCTTCTATTTGTTTACTTGTTTTGAATATTTTGAATATGATAAATGAAGGTGAGAAAAGATAACATGTATATGAATATTCATAATTAGGGAATTAACTCCAAAACTCCAAGTTTGTTCCGGAATCACTCATTATTAAAATAGGCAAATATTTCTTTAATATCTTAATATCTCCTCGTCTTTCACAATATATTCGAACAGAGGGAAGGGGAAAATGAAGGATTCTGAAGAAGTATTACTTATATTGTTGCCATTTTTATTTCTTATACATTAATTGCATTAATCATTCATAAGATAGAGATTCAAATCTTTTATGCGCCTAAAAATTCATTTCGACCAATTGAACTTTCTCAAATTGTTTCTTTTTAAGAACCAGAAATATCTGTGCTAAAACGACAGATGCTAAGAATAATAAAAGACCTTGAACACGTAAAGGATCTTGAAGTACTATTTCTGCATTTTCCTGACCAAATCCACCTACATTAGGGTTATTCGTTAACGACTGATCCGCCTTGATGAATTCGCCTTCTGAAACAAGAAGTTCCGGTCCCGGAGGTACAAAGTCTACCACTTGTCGACCGTCTGATGGATTATCAATAGTTATTTGATATCCACCTTTTTCTTTACGTGCAATTTTACTTATTTTACCGGTTGCTGAAGCGTTGTACACTGTATTGTTGCTTTTGCTCCCATCGGGATAAATTTGTCCTCTTCCTCTATTACCACCTACATATATGGGATATTTGAGGAAGTGAGCTGTTTTATTAGTAGCGGGATTTGGTGAGAGGATGGGAAACACAATTTCACCATATTTTTGACCAGGAATAGGTCCTATTATTAGAATATTTTTTTGATTGGGACGATAGTTCTGAAAATAAAGATCACCTATTTTTTCCTTAATCTCAGGAGAAATACGATCCGGAGGAGCTAATTCGAAACCTTCGGGTAAAATAAGAACAGCTCCTACATTTAAAGTTCCTTTCTTGCCATTAGCAAGAACTTGTTTTATTTGCTTATCATAAGGTATTTTTACAACTGCTTCAAAAACGGTATCAGGAAGCACGGACTGTGGAACTTCAATCTCCACAGGTTTTTTAGCCAAATGACAATTGGCACATACAATACGCCCAGTTGCTTCTCGAGGATTTTCGTAACTTTGCTGTGCAAAAATGGGATATGCATTTGCAATAGATGTACGAGTCATTATATCTATCAATATTAAGGCGGAAATTGATTGAGCTATCAACTTTTTTATCCAATCATCATAAGTTTTTCTATTTTGCATGGTTCAATTTTTTGTTACAATTCTTTTATTTCAAATAAATGGTAGTAGGTAACTATGATAGTTACCTGCTTGCAATTCTGCTACTATATTAAACCTAAAGCTAAAAAATAAGAAGTATTGCCCGGGTGAGAAACCATTTGTTATTCATTCATCGAGTGATAAATTACTACAAGTGAAGGAGATGTACTATTCAAACGACGGAAAACCCAATATTTGAAAATTGTGTCTAAGATGACTGGAAAAGTTGAAACAAGACCAGATATTATTCGTTCGTTATGGGCAAATCCATAATTTTCGAAGATCCAATTGATTATCAATTCCCAACCATGGGGCGAGTGAAACCCAATACATAGATCGGTTGCTAAAAGAATAGAAAAGGCTTTCATTGTATCGCTTAGGCTGTAGAAGACTTCTTGGATCCAAGAATTGAGAATGCCAAGTTTCTTCTTACCCAGAATGAGACAAACACTTAAAAAAACCAAACCTATTAGATTTGCTATTAGATGTGAGATGATTTGGATACAATCTTGATTATATATTTTCACTAATTGGATCATTTTTTTCTGCATTTCTACACGAATATCTTGCGAATGCGTTTCCGAAGAATCTTCCATCATTATTTCTAACAGGAAGAGTTCCTCTATTTTTTCAAACTTTTTTATAGTGTCTTCTTCTTGTAAATAATCAAAAATTTTTTTTGATTGACCAGTATTCCACCAATTTGTAACCCAAGGTTCTAAACCGTTCTGTAATGAAATTGAAATTCCCCAAGGCAATACTATTAAACATGTAAGATATTGTAAAGAAGCTAATGCTTTATATTTGGCAACTTCCAATTCGTGAATCGTTAACGAACTCGATTGGCTCGTTAGCTCTGCCCAAAATCTGAACAAAGTACGAATTATAGAACGAGGTATGAGATCCATAGAATTTTTGCATAATGATAATTAAATTATTCGACCTCGAGAGATCTTTCGGTCGGATGAGGGATGGTTTGTTCCGAGTGAGAAGTAGAGTAAAAAAGAAAGGATAAATAAATCCTTGAAAATCATTTGGATCTGGACTTTGAACTCTTGACCCGAAGAATCGCTTCAATTGGCAAATAAAAGAAATGAAAGTTTAAGTCTAATAATACCAATTTTGTTTGATACATATAGGAAATTGATTTATTCGAGCGCATATGTAAAAAAAGGTGTAAAAACTATAGTCATTTACTTCATTGTATTCTTTTGAGATGTTATATCCGTGTTTATTAAAACCTTTTGTCCCTTTCTAATAGATAAAGAATAATATGGAGTGGAGTTTTTGCTAACTGCCAAAAAATAGTATGGCTCCATAAGTAACAGTTTGTGTTGGTGGAACATAAATATGGTCTTTCCTCCTTATTTCAAAATCCTTCAATGGATACGCGCAAAAAACGGGCTAATTCGGCAGCTTTTTGTTCCATTTCGCGCAAGGTCAAATTTTCTTCAGTACGAGTTAAGGGGATGTCTTGTTGGCCCTTTATTTCCATATAAATAACACGACGAGGAAATATACCTTCTTGAACTTCCATTTTGATCGCCTGAATATCCTTCATAAGAAATCGGAGGAAAATACGACGATTTCTTCCGGGAAATCCCCAGCGAAAAAGGCATACAACTCCTTCTTTTTCATCAAACTTATTATAACCACTACCCACATTGCATAAAATAGTGCACCACAAATAAGAGCTAATGAACAGACCTGCAATCCCATAAAAACACATCACAATTCCTTGTGGAACAAAAAGTATTTGCTGAGATGACAATAAGGGTATCAAGTTCCTACCAAGGTAACTTGAAATTCCGACCACAAAAAATCCTAGTGAACCCAAAAGCAGGAGACAAGCAAAAAAAAAATTGCTTATTTTTCTAGAGCCTTTTATGGGCTCTATCCAGAGCCATTTGGATCGACGATTCATGACAAATTACGTCCTATTTTCATTTGAGGGATTGAACAAGACTCCCATCCAGAAGTCACTCTCATAAATTGGCTATATTCATAAACTAGCCATATACATATAAGCATTTCACAATAAATAATAAATCTCTCTATTCAAATGTATTATATAAGCATATTTTGAAGTAGAAGTAAGAAATTGGATCTAATATGTCTCATACATATGATACCATATACATTCCATATTTTTGTTATTTATCATATATGAATAGATCTATTAATAATAAAAAAGATTTCAAATATCACATATCTGTCTTGATTGATCATATTCATTCATAAAATTTCGTCATTTTGAATATAAAAGTAAAGAAAAAGCATTGTAACTGCTGGAAAAAACAAGCCCACCAAAGGTACTAAGAGAGAGGGGAAGTTGTGGATTATCATATCAAAAGTATATTAAGTATTTTATTTTTTTTTTTTTATCTATTACAAAGAATTATAAGATCAAATGAGTAATAGGACCAAATAAGCGGACGTGTCTTTCTTCGTAAAATACCTACTTTTTGAAAGTAATTTATTACTTTACTTTGTAAGATATAAAACAAATGGGACCAATTACCACATTGTATATTGGTAGCTATAAATGATAAAATAGATCCGCTTCTCAATTCTATCTTTTAAAACTCTTTTATTTTATTTTTATTAAATAGATAGATGTTCACCTTTGAGACAAAGGTCTAATTTCATAGCATAATCTGTCTCTAATGCGAGAAAGTTACATAGTATGTATTTTTTTTTTTATAAAGGGGTATTTTCATGGGTTTGCCTTGGTATCGTGTCCATACCGTCGTGTTGAATGATCCTGGCCGGTTAATCGCTGTGCATATAATGCATACAGCTCTAGTTTCTGGATGGGCCGGTTCTATGGCTCTTTACGAATTAGCAGTTTTCGATCCATCCGATCCTATTCTTGATCCAATGTGGAGACAAGGTATGTTCGTTATACCTTTTATGACTCGTTTGGGAATAAAGGATTCATGGGGTGGATGGAGTATAACTGGAGAAACTATATCTAATCCAGGTATTTGGAGTTATGAAGGTGTGGCCGGGGCACATATTGTGTTTTCTGGCTTGTGCTTTTTAGCAGCTATCTGGCATTGGGTATATTGGGATCTAGACGTATTTTGTGATTCCCGTACAGGAAAACCTTCTTTAGATTTGCCTAAGATTTTTGGAATTCATTTATTCCTCTCAGGAGCAGCTTGTTTCGGATTCGGAGCATTTCATGTAACGGGTTTGTATGGCCCTGGAATATGGGTGTCTGATCCTTATGGACTAACCGGGAAAATACAACCTGTAAATCCGGCATGGGGAGCTGAAGGTTTTGATCCTTTTGTTCCGGGAGGAATAGCTTCTCATCATATTGCAGCAGGTATATTGGGTATATTAGCAGGTCTATTCCATCTCAGTGTTCGCCCTCCCCAACGTTTATACAAAGGACTACGTATGGGGAATATTGAAACTGTCCTCTCCAGTAGTATTGCTGCTGTGTTTTTTGCAGCTTTCATTGTGGCCGGAACAATGTGGTATGGTTCCGCAACCACTCCGATCGAATTATTTGGTCCTACTCGTTACCAGTGGGATCAGGGATACTTCCAACAAGAAATAGATCGACGGGTTCGTGCCGGTCTGGCTGAAAATCTATGTCTATCGGAAGCTTGGTCAAAAATTCCTGAAAAACTTGCTTTTTATGATTACATTGGGAATAATCCAGCTAAAGGGGGGCTATTCAGGGCGGGTGCAATGGACAATGGAGATGGAATTGCTGTTGGTTGGTTAGGACACCCTATTTTCAAAGATAAAAAGGGACATGAGCTTTTTGTACGTCGTATGCCTACCTTTTTCGAAACATTTCCAGTCGTTCTAGTAGATGAAGAAGGAATTGTGAAAGCCGATGTCCCTTTTAGGAGAGCAGAATCCAAGTATAGTGTTGAACAAGTAGGTGTAACTGTTGAATTCTATGGTGGTGAACTTGATGGAGTTAGTTTTGGTGATCCTGCTATAGTCAAAAAATATGCTAGACGTGCACAATTAGGTGAAATTTTTGAATTAGATCGTGCTACTTTGAAATCGGATGGTGTTTTTCGGAGTAGTCCAAGGGGTTGGTTTACTTTTGGGCATGCTACATTTGCCCTTCTTTTCTTTTTTGGACATATTTGGCATGGTGCTAGAACTCTATTCAGAGATGTTTTTGCCGGTATTGATCCGGATTTGGATGCTCAAGTAGAATTTGGGGCATTCCAAAAATTGGGAGATCCAACTACTAAAAGACAAGTGGTATAATATGGTATTGCTCCGCTTGTTAATGCAATATTGAGAATTTGCATCTCAGGAAAATCTTTTTATTTCACCTTTTTCAAAATGTTGTAATTAGTACGAAAGCTATCTCTATTAATTATAAACTACGATCGAATTTATGGAAGCATTGGTTTATACATTCCTTTTGGTATCGACCTTAGGGATCATTTTTTTTGCTATTTTCTTCCGGGAACCCCCCAAAGTTCCCGATAAAGGGGGAAAATAATTTCCTATTTTTCTAATCCTTTTTCTTATTTTTACTTCTAAAAAGAATAAAAAAGATCTTCCCGATCTTTTTTATTCTTTTTCAACTAGTCCTCGTGCTCTTCAAAAGGATCTCGAAGTTGTTCAGAAGGTTGTCCAAAGGCGGTGTATAGGGCATAACCGGTAAAGCTAACAAGTAAACAAGATATGGAGATAGCGACTAAGGTTGCAGTTTCCATTGGTAGATAATCCTATGTATAATATATGTACATAATAGTATACAAAGTTAATTAAATCTCAACCAATACTCTTTTTTTATGGCTACACAGACCATTGATGATACTTCCAGAACCGGACCATTACAAACTACTGTAGGAAATTATTTAAAACCACTTAATACAGAATCTGGTAAAGTTGCTCCCGGATGGGGAACTACTCCTTTTATGGGCATTGCAATGGCTCTATTCGCAATATTCTTATCTATTATCTTGGAGATTTATAATTCTTCCATTTTATTAGACGGAATTCCAGTTAGTTGGGTCTAGAAAAACTAGAAAATCTACCCGGATCCCGAGTTCAAAAAAAAAAGAACTAAAGAAAAGAAGAATGTTAAATAGCTTCTATTTTTAGGTTATCACGTTCTGGTAGTTTGATCGTGTAATTTCTTTTAATTGAAGGATTTTTGGAATTATGGGTGTGCGACTTGTTATAAATTGATCTCTATTCTAGTACAGAAAACGGGTCTGTTGTCTTTATAAAATAAAGACGGTTCTCCTACCTCGTTAGATATTGCTGTAATAATGAATATCCAGAGCACGAGGTATATAATTCAATAAAATCTGAACTATGGTTTATGCCTGTTTTTAAGACCTCGTGACCAAGCTTCTCAATAATTTGAAAGATCTATCCAAAGAATGAGATAGTATTCCATTTTGATTAGTTAGTTTAGTAAGTAACAATGAAATGCAAAGGTTATAACCCATAAAAACTTTTGAGTAATTTGAAAAATCATCGGGGTGAAATGAAAATCTGGGGTTTAGATTTATTCATCTATTCAGTTGAGATCTCGACAAGATAATTCCTATGGATCGTTTATACTAGTTGTTCTCTAAGTGATTTATATTATATCACGAATAGGATAAAAGATCGTTCAAAAGGCCTATAGCGGTTTATTTCGCATAAGAATGAGCCAACTTGAAATTTGGGCATTAATCACTATGAAAATTTTTTTTCCTTGTTATTGAAGGAAATCATGGATTATTCTGAATCCTCTTCCTTCATACAAAGAAATGAAATATCTATCAAATATTTTTTCTTTTTTTTTTTACAAACCATGTACTTTGTTCAAAAAAGTATTTTATTTGAGTGTTCTTGTTTAAGCCGTATGAAAAAGAAATTTTCATATACGGTTTTCAGAGGGGGACTTGAGTTTACCTATCTCAATAAAGTATACGATTGGTTCGAAGAGCGTCTTGAGATTCAGGCGATTGCGGATGATATCACTAGTAAATATGTTCCTCCTCATGTGAATATATTTTATTGTTTAGGGGGAATCACACTGACTTCTTTTTTGGTACAAGTAGCTACCGGTTTTGCTATGACTTTTTACTATCGCCCCACCGTTCTAGAAGCTTTTGCCTCTATTCAATACATAATGACTGAAGTGAACTTCGGCTGGCTAATCCGATCGGTCCATCGATGGTCGGCAAGTATGATGGTTTTAATGATGATTTTACATGTATTTCGCGTTTATTTAACAGGTGGATTCAAAAAACCTCGCGAATTAACTTGGGTTACGGGTGTAATTCTAGCGGTATTAACCGTATCTTTCGGTGTAACCGGTTATTCTTTGCCCTGGGATCAAATTGGTTATTGGGCAGTCAAAATTGTGACCGGTGTGCCTGAGGCCATTCCGTTAATAGGAACTCCTTTGGTAGAGTTATTACGCGGAAGTGCTAGTGTGGGCCAATCGACCTTAACCCGTTTTTATAGTTTACACACTTTCATATTACCCCTTCTTACTGCTGTATTCATGTTAATGCATTTTCTAATGATCCGCAAACAAGGTATTTCAGGTCCTTTATAAAAAGGAAATCTACATTTTGAATCAGTATTGAAAACCTATTCTTTTTCTAATAGATCATTGCCGCGAAAAACATGTTTCTCGGATTTCTCCTTTCAATTATTAAGTATATTTAATACAAAGAATTGAAGTAGATACTGATCTCAAATGGAGAAAATGGATTATGGGAGTGTGTGACTTGAACTATTAGTTAGGCCGCGCAGATCAATTTATAGGATCTGCCATATAAAGATTCAGATCGAAATGTGTCTCTGTCCCAATTTTCTTTGCAAAAATAAGAGGTTTAGAACCTGGGCAAAAGGCAAACACTTTGTTGTGTTATAAGAGAATTATTTCTATGATCGAATCCGAAATAGGCTCCGTGAGATCCAGGTAATAGTAATAACATTTCAGAACTAAAATTTATTACTTCAATTTATCCTTTCCTTTTCATAGTATGAAAATGCATGCATTTCCCTTGCGTTTCAATACGGTAAATTATCGGAGTAAAGGAAAGGATCTAAAGAAGGAAAAAGGCCAGATCAGTAACAAGTCAATATCTTGTATGCAAAATACATTGTGCTAGATAAACACAGATTACAAGGAATAAGATGATCCAAAAGGCATATTGATCATGATCAAATTTGTGAGCTTACTTGGATACTGAGCATACGAAAAAAGAAAATTATGAATTTTCCATAGATCTTCTTAGTTATACTGATTCTAACGATACGTCTTCATCATTTTTATTTCTTTTATTTCAACTATTGCTCGAGCCGGATGATCAAAATTGGCATGTCCGGTTCTTTCGGGGGATAGATTCATTGATAAAAATCTACTTATCCGAATAACAAAGAAACCTGACTTGAATGATCCTGTATTAAGGGCTAAATTAGCTAAAGGCATGGGACATAATTATTATGGCGAGCCCGCTTGGCCCAATGATCTCTTATATATTTTTCCAGTAGTTATTTTTGGTACTATTGCATGTACCATAGGTTTAGCAGTTCTAGAACCATCAATGATTGGTGAACCGGCAAATCCATTTGCAACTCCTTTGGAAATATTACCCGAATGGTATTTTTTCCCCGTATTTCAAATACTTCGTACAGTACCTAATAAATTATTAGGTGTCCTTTTAATGGCTTCAGTACCTGCAGGACTATTGACAATTCCTTTCTTGGAGAATGTGAATCAATTCCAAAATCCATTTCGTCGTCCAGTAGCTACAACAGTATTCTTAATCGGTACCGCAGTAGCTCTTTGGTTAGGTATTGGAGCAACGTTACCTATCGATGAATCTTTAACTCTAGGTCTTTTCCAATTTGATAGAAATTAGAATATCTTAATATAGGGGAGGAGGGAAATCTTTTGTTTATATATCTAGGGAGTAGTTGCTTTAAGATAAATGGTCTCTCCCTAGATATATGCTTTTTTAAAATGCTTTTTATTACTACTATTATATTATTATCATTAGAAAATGGTCAAAAATAATTTTCATATTTACTTTCTGGAAGAACTTAGAAAAAGGGGTCATGAATGGGGAGAAAAAATAGAACTATTATAATTATAAGTCTAAACCGGATTCCCCGGTGAATCAATTCCAATATTTCGTATCAATTCCAATATTTCTTTGACAGATTGTTCCCCAAGATGTTTTATTTTCATTAAATCTTTTCCACTGTAATTCAAAAGGTCTGATACTGTATTTATATTTGCCTTTTTGAGACAATTATATATCCTAGTAGAGAAGTTTAATTGGTCAATATACATTTGATTGAAAACTATTCTCTTCGTATTAGTCGATATATGCGAAATAGGTAAGGAAGGAGTAATATTGTCGTTTAGACTGTTTGTTCCATCGCTATTCTCTTCCTTTGCATTTAGAAAGGGAAGGAAAAAGTCAATTAAATTACGAGAAGCTTCATCAAGTGCTTCTTTAGGAGCTAATCCTCCATTCGTCCATATTTCAAGAAATAGAATTTCTTGTGTCTCATTTTCGTTCCAATAGGAGTGAATACTGTAATTTACATTTTGAACAGGGACAAAGACAGCATCTATAGGAAAAAATTCATCCTTATAATTGGAATTATTTGGATTTTGAATAATATATCCGCGGCCTTTTTCAATTTGTAATGACATATCTAAGGTAATTGATTTGTTTATGTTAGCTATATGTTGTGTAGTATCAATTATTCTCACAGAAGGTGGTAGTATGATATCTTCAGCGGTTACTTTTTTTGGTCCGACAACATGGATAGATCCTTCTCGAATTCCGTACGCATCACTTCGAAGTACAATTTCTTTTAGATTCATCAAAATTTCATGTATTGATTCCTCAATACCTATTATCGCGGAATATTCGTTTGATATATTGTTAAATTTAGCACGTGTGATACATGTTCCTTCTACTTCTCCGAGTAGAACTCTTCTTATTGCACTGCCTATTGTATTAGCTTGACCTTTGCGAAGCGGAGATAAAGTGAAACGACCATAATGAAGACGCTTACTCTCTGTTCTGGATTCGACGCACTTCAATTCTGGTATCTTTATTGAGACTGATATTTCATTCTGATTCATAATATTATTTTAATAAATGGTTTAATCATTTCTTTCTCTTTCAATTTATTCAATTTTTACACACGTCTCCTTTTGGGAGGTCTACATCCGTTATGTGGCACAGAAGTTACCTCATAAATATTCTTTATTCTTATACCACTTTTATAAATAGATCGCAGTGCTGGTTCTTTCCCCGGACCGTTGCCACGTAGCATAACTTCTGCTTCTTTCAGAAGACCTTGATTTACTAAGGTATGAACAACCTTTTCTGTTGCAATCTGAGCAGCAAATGGTGAACGTCTTTTTGTACCCTTGAATCCGCAAGAACCGGCAGAAGACCAAGAAACCGTTTGCCCTTGTGTATCTGTAACAGTAACAATGGTATTGCGAAAACTTGTTCGAATACAAATAACTCCTTTCAGTATTCGATGTTTAGTTTTACGTGGCAAAAATCTTCTTGTAGCTCTACGTGGCACATATTTTCTTATATTTTTTGACACAAATCTTTTCTTGTTATAATTTCTGATAAATTTTGATATTTTGAAGTAAAAAAAAAAATGATTCTAAAATAGATTATACATCTAATAATATGAATATGACGCCGAAATTTATTGATTTCTTTTATAATTCCTTATAATGGGAATTATCCCTGTTTTTGTTTATGCCTCGGATTGTAACAAATTACAACAAGGCGTTTCCGTCTACGAATTAGGCGGCACTTTTCGCAAAGTTTGCGAACAGAAGCACGTATTTTCATATTTGTGGTCCTTTTTTGAATATTTTTTGAATACTAAAATCTTTTGTTAATGGGCCTCATCGGTAGCATCATCCTTTCGTTTGACGGGATATCTATATATTATACGTCCTTTGCTTAAATCATAAACAGGTAATTCAACTCTTACTCTATCTCCTGGTATTACTCGTATTGTTCGACATCTCATTTTACCCGATATAACCGTTAAAACATCTATATCATTATCTAAATGGACTAAAAACATAGCATTAGGATATGCTATGGTAACTACGCCATCCATAATGACAACATTCTTTTTGGTACTCATTGTTTGCTAGTTTTTCACCTCTAATATTATTAACTTTGTTATGACCTCACTATGACATTAGATTTCTAAAAGAGAAGAATCATTTAATTCAATTGAAATAAAAGACGTTTCATTTTTTTCTTTTTTTTCGTTAATATCTTCTTTTTTTATCAGCTATTACTAACTTAATAATATTCATTGAATAGAATTGAATTCTTTTTTTTGTCAGCTAAATTTCTGACAATGAACACTCAATTTCTCTTTTGATAATAGTAAATGACTTTTCTTATAGCATTGTAATATTGTAGGCAAAAATGCAATTTAGGCATTTACTTTTTGTTTTGGAGGCAAGTTACCAAAAAATACATAATAATTCTCCTCCTATTTTTTTTTGTCGAGCTTCTCGATCAGTCATTATTCCTTGCGAAGTAGAGAGGATTGCAATCCCCATTCCACCTAAAACTTTAGGGATTTCTCGATAATTAGAATAGATTCTCAGACCAGGTTTGCTAATACGCTTTGAAGCGGTTATATATCTCTTTTGCGTCCTTCCCCTAGATTTTGAAGTTAAAACAAAAAAATATTTTTGACCTTCTCTATGTTTCCTAACATCCTCTATAAAGCCTTCTCGTAAAAGAATCCTTGTGATTTTCTCGGTAATAATAGTAACCGCCACTCGAACTGTTTTTTTTTTTACCATGTCAGCATTTCTAATATAAGTCATTAGATTAGCAATAGTATCGTTACCCATGACGAACTAATTCTTAATAATTTACTAAATATAACGGCATGTTTATCTTTTTTTAGGAATATGCCTGACATTACTTTTACATAATTGATCAGTATTTATAGTACTTCAGGAGCCAATGAGATTATTTTGGTGAAATTCAATTCTCTCAATTCCTCAGTAACTGAACCAAAAACTCGAGTTCCTCTTGGATTTCCTTTCTGATCAATGACAACTGCTGCATTGTCATCAGATCGTATTATCATTCCATCGCTACGTTTAAGTTCTTTACACGTACGTATAACTACGGCTCTAACTATTTCTGATTCTTGCAGAGGCATATTAGGTGCTGCTTCTTTAATTACAGCGATGATAATATCGCCAATATTAGCGGTGTTACGATTACCTGCTCCTAGTACTCGAATGCACATTAATTTTCGGGCTCCACTGTTGTCTGCTACATTCAAGTAAGTTTGGGACTGAATCATTTTTCCTCCAATTGTTACCTCGGCAGAAAAAAAGGTATTTATGATCAAATAAATGATCTTTTTCTGCCAGAAATATCTCTTTGGTTCGGCATTATTTACGCGAACTAGTAATAAATTTAGTATGTATAGGCATTTTATATGCAACGATTTGAAAAGCTGCTCTCGCTATAGTCTCTGATACTCCACTTATTTCATAAAGTATTCGACCTGGTTTGACGACGGATACCCAATATTCCGGAGATCCCTTGGCTTTCCCCGAACCCATACGTATTTCTGCAGGTCTCGTTCTAATAGGTTTGTCAGGAAATATACGTATCCATATTTTTACGCCGCGACGGGCATAACGAGTAATTGCTCGTCGTCCTGCTTCTATCTGCCCAGATGTGATCCAAACAGGTTCCAATGCCTGAAGAGCAAATCTACCAAAACAAATGCGATTACCCCGAGAAGATATTCCCTTGATTCTTCCCCTATGTTGGTGACGAAATTTCGTTCTTTTTGGGTTCTAGTCGATGGTTGTATAATATAATACTATTTGAATTCCATCTCTATTTCAGAACCGGATATGAAAGTTTCTTCTCATCCGGCTCCTTGTGAAGAATCTATGGGATCATAAATAGTGAGGTCCTAGGAATCAATCAGTATTGACTCATTACACATATTAGTTATTCATATAATATGAGGATACAAATACCTCTATATGTCCAATAAGTATCTTACAGGCGAATATTAACTCTAAGTTATTTGGGGTTTACTTTTGGAATCCAATGAAATTGATTCTTTATTGGTTTATTTCGCCATCCTATCCAATGAATGATTAAGATTTCTATATGATCTTATGCAGTCACAGGTTCCATCGTTCCCATAGCTTTTAAATGGCTGCTTAGGTATACCCTCTGCAATGGAGTTCTTATTTATATTTATTAATAAGAATCAATTTTCTTAGTTTCCATTGATCCGAAGCTCTTTTTAATAAACTGAATAGAAATAATCAGGATAATTCTTATGCTTTATCACACTGCTCTTTAAGGGTGCTTTATGAACCATACAATACTGTAAGGAAGAAGATTTCATTTTCTCTTTTTCTCCTTCCCTTTTTCTTTTCTTGCATTACGAAAGACTCTTTTTCTTTTTACGAGAGATATAGGTTTGTCTCTTCGTGTCGAAAAGGTCTTTCGTTTCTTTGATAGAACTATCTATATTAAAATAACTAGCTTATTGGATCTTAGTCAAATGTACTAGAGACCAATTTGTTTTTATTTCGAGTTCCATTCATTTTAGAAAAGAAGGAAAAGCTTGATCTCAACGAGTCGCACACTAAGCATAGCACTGCTCCAAGATGTTTAATAATTTTTATTTGATCTTATAGAATTTAAGATTTATGATTGGTTAGATTATAGAAAGATATTGCTCATCTTAAACAAAGATCCAAATTTTTATCCCTAATACTCCATAGACGGTTTGAACCGCATAATAACAATAATCAATTTTAGCTCGAAGGGTCTGTAAAGGCACTCTACCTTTCATAGCCGATTCTTTCCGGGCTCTCTCAATTCCGTTAAGACGCCCTTTCATTTTTATTTTAACACCTTCTACATTTGCCTTTTCAGCTAGTTGAATAGCTTTTTTCATTATTTTTCTTATTTCAACTCTCTCCTTTAGTTGTAGAGCAATATATTCCGCAAGAATTTTGGGTTCTCTATAAGGTGTATCCACTTTTTCTATAGAAATGACAAGTTCTCTGTTTACAGAATTAAGCATACTTTGTACAAGCATTTTTTGTACTTCCTCTCTTAATTCCTTCATTTTTTCTTTTTTTCTTCGCGCTTTTTTTTCGATAAACAAATCGACAAATGCAATATATATATTTACCGAAATCAATTTGGTCTGTTTCAGAATCTCTATACGTGTAATTCCTCCATAACTAGAATTGATAGAACTTTTGATATATTTTACATAATTTTCAATGCAATTATATATTCTCTCATCTTCTCGTAGATCTTCGGAATAATCCCCTTCTTCAAACCAAAGGGAATAATGGTTTTGAGTAAAACCAAGTCTAAAACCAAGTGGATTTATTTTGTTTCCCATACATATTTTTTAGTACTTTAAGTAGTAGTCTATTTATTTGCGGCATAAATCGATTATGCTTCCATCTATTTGAATATTTTGTTTCTATTTAATGTTTCATCGTACTGTTATGTAATCGTGAGTTGAATTACAGAAATCCAATGATGTATCGTAAAATAATGTAATACTTATATGACAAGTGGATTTCTGTATTGGATAACCACGACCCCGAGCTCTAGGTCGAAATCTTTTCAAAGTAGGACCTTCATTCACTTCAGCCGCAAGGACAGCTAAATAGCACTTATGTATACCCATAAATGAACATGCATTTTCGGCTGCAGAAACAAGTACTTTGAATATAGGCTCACATGCTCTATAATCCATGAAAGTCAGTATTGCAAGTGCTTGGATATAGGTAGAATTACGAAGTAAATGGGCTACTCTACGTGCTTTATTAGAAGACATACGTACATGCTTAGCTACAGCTCGTATTTTTATAGTTGAATTTAAATCTAAATCCCTATTTTGAAATATCAATTTCATCTTCATCCTCCATAATGAATTAATGTATACTATTTACAACGATACTTTATTTATTTATCGTTTCTCTCTCTTTTTTGTGTGTGTGTGTTTTTTTTCTTTTTGTTGCTTTTCTCTTATTTTTTTTTTTTTTCGTTTTTCGATTTTTTATCCTTTTTCGCATGTCCCTGGAAGATGGAAGTAGGTGCAAATTCTCCTAATTTGTGGTTTATCATACCATTTGTTATAAAAATGGGTAAGTGTACCTTTCCATTATGAACAGCAATGGTATGACCAATCATTGCGGGTACAATGGCAGATCTACGGGACCAGGTTACTATTATCTTCTTCTCTTTAATCATGTTTAGATTATCAATTTTAGTTAACAAATCATTAGATACAAAAGTATTTTTTCTTAGTGAACGTGCCATGGTTAATTAATTACCTTTCTTTTTTTTTTATTGATAGAAAATAAAAATGGATTTACAACTATTCCTATTTACGTCGACGAAGAATTGAAACATCGCTATATTTATTTCTCTTCCGACTTTTTCTTCCAAGTGCGCTATAGCCCCAAGGGGTCAGGGGTTTTTTTCTGCCAATTGGAGCTCTTCCTTCACCACCCCCATGAGGATGATCTACAGCATTCATAACTATTCCTCTTACTTCAGGACGTTTACCCAGCCAACGTTTTGACCCAGCTTTACTTAAAGTTCGATTTTTCCATTTAACGTTGCCTACTTGTCCAATTGTTGCTGAGCAGTTCTCAGATATTAAACGAACCTCTCCAGATGGTAATCTTAATGTGGTCAATCGGCCTTCTTTTGCGATCAATTCTGCCACAGCACCCGCTGCTCTAGCTAATTGTCCGCCTTTTCCGACTTGTACTTCGACATTATGTATAGTCGTGCCTAAAGGTATATTGGTTGAAGTAGATCTTTAAGTTGTAAAAATCCCTTCCCAAACTGTACAAGCCTCTCTCAGGGCATACAGCTTTCTGGATGTGAATAGAATATGATTATTATTAATCTATTTTATATAGTTAATCTATTTTATATAGAGACTTAAGATGAAGGGCATACTTTAACCATTCCTTATGTCCTTATTCTGTACATCCTAGGTTTCTTTATTCCATCATCTGGCTTATGTTATTTTTTCATGTAGCATTCAGAATGAATGACTTTATTAAATTACGTTAATGCTTTGGCATCTTCCGGATAACGTAGGAGGCATTTGAAATATCAATTTATTTTTTGATAAAAAAACTATTTGTCACTGTTCAGCTTCGAATCTGCCTTTGACCATCAAATCAAATGTGAGTTACTTGTTTTTCTCTTCAGAACAAGGGTTCCTTTACCTTAGTTGTTTCTGCTTCAGACAATTAAGTCTTCTCCATATTATCATATCTCTGGAGTCAATAATTAATTCAGAAACTATTGAACTCAATCACCCGCTGTTCTTTATCCTCAGTTTCCCTTTGGGATTGATCCCATCAAAGTATTTTAGTTGGATCAGTGATAGATTTTAAGGTTTTGCTGTAAACCCAATCGGTTATTTCCGATTACGTACAATTAATAATTCAAACCGCACTCAAAGATAGGGCATTTCCCATTGATATGGGGGCTCTTGCACCGGAAATAATAGTATCTCCAATCATAATCCCTCTCGGATGCAAAATATATGTCTTTTTACCGTTTCTATAGTGCACAAGACAGATATATGCACTTCTATTAGGGTCACTCTCTATTGTTACAATTTTTCCCAGTATGTTTTTTTCACTCCGTCGAAAATCAATTTGACGATACAGACGCTTGTGACCTCCTCCTCTATGACGTATGGTAATAATTCCACTGTTATTACGACCTTTCCCACAACGATGCCGGCCAGAAGTCAATTTCTTTTGTGGATGCGATTGGACTTTTTCATCAAAACTTGATAGAGATTTATCACGTGTGCCCGGAATCAAAGTCCTGTACGAACGGGTGTTCATGTTTGACAATTCCAATAAGTTTCATTTTGAAGGAAAAAGTGGAATAGAATCACCTGGTTTTAGTGTAATAATAATACGTTTATAATGCATTCTATGTTTCATTATTTGTTTTCTATTTCCTCTTTTTTCTTTCTTTTGCGGAGGTCGATAACTATTGACTCCTATTACTTTAACATTGAAAAAAAGTTCAATCCAATTTTTGATCTTTGTTTTATTTGATCCCGAATCGACATTGAAAATATATTGATTTTTCTCAAATAGATTAACACTTTTCTCTGTAAGTACGAAATCTAGACATTGAACTTCATACATAAATATTTCTCCTTTGCTATCATTTACAAATAAAAATGCCTGTATCCACCTTTATTATAGTCAAATAAATAGAATTAAACTATAGTTCTATATGATACTCTAGTTGCATAGAAAATTATGTTTTTAAGATATTGTAACCGACTTCTATTGAAAAGAAAAAACAAAATCGATAATGGTAACATATTTTTTTTCTCTAATCTAAAATTATTCTTCCTCTTCTTCCTTACCTTATAATAGAAAATCATCCATCATTGTAGAATCCAATTCCTCTAATTGATTCCTTACTAGCTATAAGGAAAGAATGTTTGTTATTAGCTTTTGTATAACAAGGCTTAGTGGTTTGAATTTAAATGAGTTCGGTACCTTATATCATCTTGATATAACTTTAACTGGAGCAGTTTATAGTCCTTAAGCAAATAGTATAATTCTACCTCTATTCTTATTAAGTTATTAATCTCTATTCTTATTAAGTAATATCCTCTATCAGAGAGGAAAGGTTATATTTCAATGATCTCCAGGTCATTATTAGATATGTAATCAATATTGTTCGACCTGAAGGAAGGCTAAAACATTAGCCTCCCTTCTATTCCATCCGAACCTGAAATTCAATTCTGACTTAGCGGAAAATTTTGCTGACGACATAGTAAACCACTAGGAATACCATAAATCTACCCATTTCTCATTACCCCCTTCTACCGTAATTATTATACAATTCATACAATTATTATATTTGTTGAATTTTGAAGGAAAAAGTGGAATAGAATCACTGTAATAATAATGCATCATTACACTATAGTTATAGCTCATAGCTAGACTTCATGTCAATATAAGTGTGGCAAATTCGTAACTAGACCATTTATTAATTGAATTTCATGTATAATTCAATTATTTCGCTCAGAACATTTTTTAAAAGAGCTCGTGGAACCATACTATCAAACATTCCAAAATCAAATAAAGAATCAGATACTTGATCTTCATCATCTACTATCTGGTTTAATGTCTGTTCAATAACTCTTTTACCCGCAAATGCAATGTATGCATTTGGCTCGACAATCGTGACATTAGCTAACATACCAAAGCTAGCAGTGACTCCACCAGTTGTCGGAGATGTAAGAACTGAAATATATGGCAATCTTTTTTCCTTTTGATGTGTATGCAACACAGCAGTTATCTTATTCATTTGCATTAAGCTAAAACTTCCTTCTTGCATACGAGCTCCGCCAGAAGCACATACGAGAATTAATGGAAGGAGATGGTCAGTAGCATACTGTATTAAACGGGTTATTTTCTCACCCACTACCGATCCCATACTGCCTCCCATGAACTGAAAATCCATAACTCCGAGTGCGACAGCTTTTCCATTTATTAGACCTATGCCTGTTTGAATAGCGTCGGGTAAACCTGTTTCTTGTTGATAGGAAGTGTTATAATCGTCATAACATTGTTCTTCTATTTCTATGTCTATAAATTCGTCCTTTCCTAGATTAAGTGTACTCTTAATTAGTTTTACACCAGCGTCGACATACTCTTTTTCTTCTTTAGTTAAAGAAGCATAAGTTAAAGGATATTCTTCTTCAATATCCTCAGTATCTTCAATATCCTCAGTATCTTCAATATCCTCTATATAAGTTTCTTCGTTTTTCTTACAAAATTTTTCTTTGCTATCTAGTGTTATTGTAGAAAAATCTTTCATTATCTCTAGTAAATCTAGAAATAATATTTTAACGTCTTCAATCATAAGTTCAGGTTCAGGATTCGAAAAAAAAGTACTGTCACAATCTTTTTCATTTTTCTTGTAATAGAGTATTAGACCTTTTTCGATAGAGTGTGCTTCCTCTATGATATGATTATGATCAATGCTATTATCACACTCATAGGGATCTTCGTCGAGATAGTGTCTATAGCGATCTTCTACGATATTATCGTCTATTTTTTCATCATATATGAAAGCATCAATGATATCATAACAGTGATAGAAATCTCGTTTTTTAACGTATTCTACTAATTCTACGAAATTATCCTCTATGTTTTCATCATATATGATAGCATCAATGATATTATCACACTGATAGAAATCTCGTTTTTTAACGTATTCTACTAAAATATCGGAACCGAACCGATAGAATTCTTCTCCTTTAAGTAAACCACAACAACGAGATTTAAACCAATATTTAAAATCTTTCAAAACCAGATATCTTTCCATCAAACATATCGCCGTATGTTTTCGCAGCCATAAACAGTAATTTGTCTCTGGATTATTTCCTGGATAAAAAGGAAATAGTTTTTTTATTTTCCTTGCTTTTCTTTTTTCTTCCGGAAAATCAAGTTCTATTTTCACTAAGTTTACCGCCGTTACTTTCAAGAACTTATCTTGTGATACTAATTGTTCTTTTAAATTGGCTAATTGTTTAGTGAATTTCATTAGGAAGGTCAAATTTGTGTAAATGTTCGTTTCAATCAAATCCATTAAAGATTGTACAGGTTGAATAGAATAAGAAGGAATAACATCCAAAAAAGGATGCGGATACATGTTGTCTATCTGGTCGATCAAAAGAGAAATATCATCCTCATCAGGAAAAAGACCTTTGAAAAGATCCAGCAGATCCATGCTGTCGCTCTCGTGGTCTATTGCTATTGCTTCTAGTGCTGCATCTGTCAAATCGTTCATATCATATAGAAAATCTTCCAGAATACACATTAGCTCTTCATCTAGAAAATGGTCCTCATTCCATTGAAAAAAAGATAGAATTTCATGAGGCAATGAATAGAAAAGTTCATCAAAAAATGATGTATCTTCTACAAAAAATGATGTATCTTCTACATCTTCTACAAATCTACCTTTAAAAAAAAATACCTTTAAAAAAATGAACCATATAAGGGGAACGAACCATCTATATGGGGGATATTCTGCAACATAATCAGTTAAAATATATGAAAACTGAGAGAAAAGCGCAAGTCGCGCTAATTCATGTGTTATTTTTTTATGTATTTCAAAAAGGACAAATTGAACTGTTTTCAAACCTGTATCAATAATATTTTGTAATATCCTAATAGTTTCCTTTTTGTCTAAACTCAGATATTTTATGAATTTCTTTTCTAATACAACCTTAACGATATTAACAAGAGTGATATTGTATCCTACTAATGTTTTTAACCCATTTCTTTCTTTGTGAAAAAATTCAAAATCAAAATATTTGTTCTCAATTATTATGTACAACATAGTTGAGAGCCTTTGAACCGCTTTGATGTCAAACGTCGTATGCTGTGTTTCTAAAACATTTGTACTAGAAAAATTCATGTCCATAGGACACCAAGTTTCATTATCAATTAATAATTCAATTCGCTCTGAACTAGTGATCTGTAGCGTTGCCCCGCATTCCTCACAAACACCTTTTTGTTCTAAAAAAAATTTTTTATATATAACGGCCTCACAATTCTCGCACAAAACCCACAAATGTTTGAAACGTTCCGAACTCAATCTGTTTTCTACGGGTTTTGTTTCGTCGATATGTTCAGAATCTTTGTCTTCTTCACACATTTTCTCAGAATCTTTGTTTTCTTCACACATTTTCTCATCTTTTTTCTATATAGTATTGTTACGTGTACAACTTAATTTTTAATAGACACAAATACAAACCATCATACTTTAGCTCAGTTTGGGTGCGAGTTAGAATAGATTGCAGGCCCTTGCCCCCCCGGGCCTGGATCTACTGATCCACTGACCCCATCGAGTAATCTAGAATATTAGATATTAGGCAAATACCTTTCCTCTAGCCGAATTATTCTATTCCCATCCATTCGGTATTCGGCTCAATCTTAAAAGAAAAGATTGGGCCGAGCTCGCTTCGATTAAGGGACCAAACAGACGAAAGTCACTCGATTACAAACGATCAATCGTATCAAATTCAAATTTGATTTCCTTCCATACTTCACAAGCGGCAGCTAGTTCAGGACTCCATTTAGTAGCTTCGCGGATCACTTCATTACCTTCACGCGCAAGATCACGTCCTTCATTACGAGCTTGTACACAAGCTTCTAAAGCGACCCGATTAGCCACTGCACCAGGTGCATTTCCCCAAGGGTGCCCCAAAGTCCCTCCACCAAACTGTAATACGGAATCATCTCCAAAGATCTCGGTCAGAGCAGGCATATGCCAAACGTGAATACCTCCTGAAGCTACAGGCAGAACACCCGGCATAGAGACCCAATCTTGAGTGAAATAAATACCACGACTTCGGTCTTTTTCAATAAAATCATCACGCAATAGATCAACAAAACCCAAAGTGACTTCTCGTTCTCCTTCAAGTTTACCTACTACAGTACCAGCATGAATATGATCTCCACCAGACATACGTAGTGCTTTAGCCAGTACACGGAAGTGCATACCATGAATTCTTTGTCTGTCAATAACTGCGTGCATTGCGCGGTGAATGTGAAGAAGTAGGCCGTTATCTCGGCAATAATGAGCCAACGAAGTATTTGCCGTAAAACCTCCAGTCAGATAGTCATGCATGACTATAGGAACTCCCAATTCTCTGGCGAATACTGCTCTTTTAATCATTTCTTCACATGTACCTGCAGTCGCATTCAGGTAATGTCCCTTAATCTCACCCGTCTCAGCCTGAGCTTTATAAATTGCTTCTGCACAAAAGCAGAAACGATCTCTCCAGCGCATAAATGGCTGGGAATTCACGTTTTCATCATCCTTGGTAAAATCAAGTCCACCACGGAGACATTCATAAACCGCTCTACCATAATTCTTGGCAGATAGACCCAATTTTGGTTTGATAGTACATCCCAATAAAGGACGACCATATTTGTTTAATTTATCTCTTTCTACTTGAATACCATGTGGTGGGCCTTGAAAAGTTTTTGAATAAGCAGGAGGAATTCGTAAATCTTCCAGACGTAGAGCCCGTAAAGCTTTGAATCCAAATACATTACCTACAATAGAAGTAAACAGGTTAGTCACAGAGCCTTCTTCAAAAAGGTCTAAAGGGTAAGCTACATAGGCAATAAATTGAGTTTCTTCTCCAGGAACGGGTTCAATATCATAGCATCGCCCCTTGTAGCGATCAAGACTGGTAAGGCCATCGGTCCAAACAGTGGTCCACGTACCAGTGGAAGATTCGGCAGCTACCGCTGCTCCCGCTTCTTCGGGGGGCACTCCAGGTTGAGGAGTGACTCGGAATGCTGCCAAGATATCAGTATCTTTGGTCTGATATTCCGGAGTATAATAAGTTAATCTGTAATCTTTAACACCCGCTTTGAATCCGACACTTGCTTTAGTCTCTGTTTTTGGTGACAT